ATTTTATATATATTTTTTTTTAACATAGTATAATGTATACTATTATGCAAAATAAAAAAAATAAATATCTTTAAAAAAAATAGCATCCATAGCTGAACGGTTAAAGCACCCAACTCATAATTGGAGAATTCGCAGGTTCAACTCCTGTTGGATGCACAAACAAAGTAAAAAATTACTCAAAATAAAATAAAAATAAAAAATTTACTAATATTATTAGTAGAAAAAATAAGCTTAATAAAAAAAAATATATATTTATAATATTTAGTTTTTCTGATAGAATAAAAAAATATTTAAAAATGTTTTTTAATAAAAAGGAGCAAAAAATAATTATGGATGAAGTAAAATATCCAGTACTTACGGAAAAAACAATTCGTTTATTAGAAAAAAATCAATATACTTTTGATGTTAATAAAAAATCGACTAAAACACAAATAAAAAAATGGACTGAAAAATTTTTTAATGTAAAAGTAAAAGCAATAAATAGTCATATACCCCCCAAAAAAAAAAAAAGAATAGGTCCAATTATAGGACATTCAATACGTTATAAACGAATGATTATTACACTTCAATCGGGTTATTCTATTCCACTATTTTCAAACAAATAAACTTTTTAATTTTTATCTATCTTATTTATGACTATACGTTTATACAAAGCCTATACTCCGGGCACACGAAATCGTTCTGTACTAAGTTTTGAAGAAATAGTTAAATCTCATCCGCAAAAAAAACTAACTTTTCAAAAACATAATAAACAAGGGCGTAATAATCAAGGAATTATTACTAGCCGATATAAAGGAGGAGGTCACAAACGTTTATATCGTCAAATTGATTTTTGGCGAAATAAAAAAAATGTATCAGGAAAAATTACAAGTATTGAATATGATCCTAATCGTACTGCAAATATATGCTTAGTAAGTTATGAAGATGGAGAAAAAAAGTATATTTTACATCCTCGCGGAATAAAAATTGGAGATACAATTATTTCTAATAATGAAGCTCCTATTTTAATAGGAAATGCCTTACCTTTGAGTGCGGTTTGAATTATTTTTTTACGTAATTGGAAAAAACCAAGTAGATTTGCAGTAAAATCTATAAATCTAGCACTAATTAAGTACTAATACCAAAAAGTTACTACAATAACCTTAAAAGGAAACTAAAAAGGAACAATAGCCTGTGTTAGAATTTTTTACTAAAGTATTTTAATATAATAATAAAAAATTTAAAGATATTATAATATGGAGAAATTTTTATTTTAACTTAAGCATGTAATAAAATACTGGCAACACTTATTTTTATTTAATAAATAAAAATAAGTTAATCACATTCAAATTGATGGTCAAAGGCAATTTTGAAACTGTAAAGTGATTTTTATTAACAAAAAAAGAGCCTCCTAAGTTATTATTTAAACAAAAAATGTTAACGTAAATTTATAAAGTCATTCAGTTTAACGTTATACAAAAAAGTACGTTAGATGATGAAAAAACTAGGATGTATATAATTAAAAATAATAATTATAATTAAAATTATTACCAATTATAGAAAAAAAGATACATCTAGAAAGCTGTATGCCTTGAGAAAGGCTTGTACAGTTTGGGAAGAGACTTTATTTTGGTATAAAAAAAAAAAAAAGTCTACTTCAACCAATATGCCTTTAGGAACTGCTATACACAATATAGAAATAACGCCTGGAAAAGGTGGACAATTAGTAAGAACTGCTGGAACTGTAGCCAAACTTATTGCAAAAGAAGGTAAATTAGCTACTTTACGATTACCTTCTGGCGAAGTTCGTTTAGTATCTCAAAATTCTTTAGCTACAATTGGACAAATTGGAAATGCTGATAATAGTAATAAAAGTCTGGGTAAAGCTGGATCAAAACGATGGTTAGGAAAACGTCCTCGAGTAAGAGGCGTTGTTATGAATCCTATAGATCACCCTCATGGAGGCGGTGAAGGACGAGCTCCTATTGGAAGAAAAAAACCATTAACGCCATGGGGTCATACTGCACTTGGAACAAGAACTCGAAAAATTAAAAAGTATAGTAATCCTTTAATTTTACGTCGACGTAAAAATGGATAATTAAATTTGAAAAAAAAATAAATATATATACATAAAAACAAAAGGTAGTTGGTAATGACACGTTCACTAAAAAAAGGCCCTTTTGTAGCTGACCATTTACTAAAAAAAATTGAAAATCTTAATTTAAAAAAAGAGAGAAAAATTGTAGTTACTTGGTCTCGCGCATCTACTATTGTACCCACAATGATTGGACATACTATTGCTGTTCATAATGGACAAGAACATTTACCTATTTATATAACAGATCGTATGATAGGTCATAAATTAGGAGAATTTGCACCTACACGAAATTTTCGAGGACATGCAAAAAGTGATAAAAAATCTCGTCGTTAATTAGGAGGTAATATTCAATGAAACATGACAAAGAAAATTTAGAAGCCAAAGCTTTAGCCAAACATATACGTATGTCTTCTTATAAAGCTCGAAGAGTAATTAATCAAATCCGAGGTCTTTCATATGAACAAGCACTTATGATATTAGAGTTTATGCCTTATCGAGCATGTTATCCTATATTACAATTAATTTCTTCGGCAGCAGCAAACGCAAGTAATAATTTAAAAATTAATAAAGCTGATTTAATTATAAGTGAAGCACAAGTAAACAAAGGAGTTGTTTTAAAAAGATTTCAACCAAGAGCTCAAGGACGAGGATATCCTATTCAAAAACCTACTTGTCATATAACTATTGTTGTAAAAACTAAAAATAAGTAAAAAAAAATAATGCTAACATCATTTAGAAACTAATATCATTTAGAAAGGAAAAAAAGAATGGGACAAAAAATTAATCCACTTGGTTTTCGTCTTGGTGTGAATCAAAACCATCATTCTTATTGGTTTGCAAAACCAAAAAATTACTCTAAACTTTTGCAAGAAGATCAAAAAATACGTTCTTGTATTGAAAGTTATATATACAAAAATATAAGAAATTCTTCAAATTATGGAGGAATTGCACGTATTGAAATAAAAAGAAAAACAGATTTAATTCAAGTTGAAATACAAACCGGATTTCCTGCATTATTAATAGAAAATCGTGGTCGTGGTATTGAACAATTAAAAAAAAATGTACAAAGTATTTTAACTCCCGGAGATCAAAAACTTCGTATGACTTTAACAGAAATAACAAAGCCATACGGAGAACCTAATATTCTTGCGGAATATATTGCTTTACAACTAGAAAGTCGAGTTGCTTTTAGAAGAACTATGAAAAAAGCTATTGAATTAGCGAAAAAAACCAATATAAAAGGTATTAAAATACAAATTGCAGGACGTCTTAATGGAGCTGAAATTGCTCGTGTAGAATGGGCTAGAGAAGGAAGAGTTCCTTTACAAACTCTTCGAGCTAAAATTGATTACTGTTATTATCCAGCACAAACTATTTATGGAGTATTAGGAATAAAAATTTGGATATTCCAAGATGAAAGATAATGTTTTTTAATTTTTTTTATCTTAATATTAAGTTTTTTTTTATTATCTTAAAAATTTATTTATATTTATAATTTTATTAAATTTCAAAAAAATTGCTATGCTTAGTGTGTGAGTCGTTAAAATTGATGTTTTTTTTAATCAGCAAAAAAAAACTCAATAAATTCCAATATAAACTGGAAATTAATTCTTTGCTTTTTATTGAACTAACTCAATGAATGAATTATTAAATTTCATTTAAATCTTTTTTTCATAAAAAATATTTATGAAGCAAAAAATATTTTATAATAAAAAAAATCAAACATTATCATTAAATTTGTATGGTTAAATTGAAATAAAAAAAACAGTGTAATAAAAAATTAAAAAAACTTCATTTTAATAATAGTTAAAAAAAGTTTTGCATCAAAAAAGACTAATAAATTTGATGAAATAAAATAAAAAACTCCACTGTAAAAAAAAACCTAAACGCTTATTTGAAAGTAATGAAAACGACATGATCTATAATTAAACAAAATAGTTACTAAAGTATATTTAATTATTAGATAGGATGGCGAAAAAAACCAAATAAAAAAAATAAAAAAAAAAGTAATAATCAGTTATTATTAATTAAAACTAAATGAGTTAATATTCGCCCGTGAAACTTTAATATAAAATTTTAGATTGTACTTTCTATTATTATTATTTTTTTACTAACTTAATAAAATTTATGTACTAAAAACAAATATTAAAAAAAGAAAATTTACAATAATATTTTTCATGAGAAGCCGGATGAAAGAAAACCTTCATATCCGATTTTGAAATAGAGACAAAAAATCGACTATAACCCTAAAAGAACAAAATTTCGTAAACAACACCGAGGACGAATGAAAGGAATATCTACTCGAGGTAATTCTATTTGTTTTGGTAAGTTTGCCCTTCAAGCCCTTGAGCCAGCTTGGATTACTTCTAGACAAATAGAAGCAGGACGACGAGCAATTACGCGTTATGCACGTCGTGGTGGAAAATTATGGATACGTATATTTCCAGATAAATCTATTACTATGCGACCTGCAGAAACACGTATGGGTTCAGGAAAGGGATCACCAGAATATTGGGTATCTGTTGTTAAACCAGGTAGAATACTTTATGAAATAAGTGGGATACCAGAAACTATTGCTAAAGCAGCTATGAGAATCGCAGCATACAAAATGCCTATACGTACTCAATTTATTACTACTACACTTGTAAAAAAAATTAATAAAGAAAGTTAAAAATAACTACAATGTTATCTAAAAAAAAAACAATAATTATATAAATAATTAAAATTAGTAATATTTTATTTTGTAATTCTTTTTCTCTCCCCCCTTCTTTTTTATTTTAAAGGGGGTTAAAAAAATAAATGATTCAACCTCAAACTTATTTAAATGTAGCCGATAACAGTGGGGCACGAAAATTAATGTGTATACAAATTTTAAACGCAAGTAATCGTAAATATGCACATATTGGTGATATAATCATCGCCGTAGTTAAAGAAGTAGTACCAAATATGCCATTAAAAAAATCGGAAATAGTTCGAGCAGTAGTTGTACGAACTTGTAAAGAACTAAGACGCAAAAATGGAACTATTATACAATTTGATGATAATGCTGCCGTTGTTATTAATCAAGAAGGAAACCCTAAAGGAACACGTGTTTTTGGGCCTGTTGCACGAGAATTAAGAGAATTTAATTTTACTAAAATAGTTTCATTAGCTCCTGAGGTATTATAAAAAAACAAAGAGAAAAATTATAAATTTTTCTCTTTGTTTTTTATTAATTTCAATTAATAAAATTTTAAATATATTTATTTGTATATTAAGTATTAATTTTAAGTAAAAAAAAATTTAATATTAATATTATTATTCAAAATAAATTAATATTATTTTTATATATTTTTTTATATTTCATATTTTAATTATTTTTATTTTAAATTTAGAAAAAGAATTTAAAAAAACTAAAACTACTTTTTTGTATTAAAAATTTTTAGTAAAATTAAAAAGCTTATTTATATTAATAGTAAAAAGTAAAAAGGAGTTTTCATGAGTAACGATACTATTGCTAATATGATTACATCTATAAGAAACGCAAATTTGGAAAAAACAAAAACAGTTGAAGTACCAGCCACTAATATTACTCGAAATATTGGAAAGATATTATTACAAGAAGGCTTTATAGAAAATTTTCGAGAACATCAAGAAAATAAAAATTATTTTTTAATTTTTACTTTGAAATACCAAGGAAGAAAAAAAAAACCTTATATCACAACTTTACGACGTATTAGTAAACCCGGTTTAAGAATGTATTCTAATCATAAAGAAATTCCAAAAGTTCTAGGTGGAATGGGAATCGTTATTCTTTCAACGTCTCAAGGAATCATGACAGATCGAGAAGCACGAGAAAAACAAATTGGAGGAGAAATTTTATGTTATGTATGGTAATTTATTTACATTTTATTTAAATCTTTTGTATAGGAAAATCTTTGTAAATAAAAAAGCTAGCTAGTACTATATTTTTAAACGTTAGTTAAATTAAAAAAGGAAATTTTCCCTTTAATGAAGAAACAAAATTTGATTGATATGGAAGGTATAGTCACAGAATCACTTCCTAATGCAATGTTTCGAGTTTGTTTAGACAATGGGTGTGAAGTTTTAACTCATATTTCAGGAAAAATAAGACGAAATTATATTAGAATATTACCAGGAGACCGCGTTAAAGTAGAATTAAGTCCTTACGATCTAACTAAAGGACGTATAACTTATCGTCTTCGTGCTAAATCACAAAATAGTTAATTTTTTTTTGAAATCAAAAATGTCAAAATTGTAATAAATTAAAAAATTTAATATAAAATTTTTTTTTATATTATAAATAACATAGTAATAGGAATATCAAAATGAAAGTTCGTGCTTCTGTTAAAAAAATTTGTGATAATTGTCGATTAATTCGTAGACGAAAAAGAATTATGGTAGTTTGTTCTAATCCAAAACATAAACAAAGACAAGGATAATTATAAGCTTTTAATAAAATTATGAAAAATGTATGTAAATCTTTTTTATATAGACTTTTATTTAAAGTAAGTATATAAAAATATTAAAATACAATAACTTTTTGAAATAAACAAACAATAATAATTATGCCAAAATTAGTAAAAAAAATTAGTTTACGTAAAGGTAAACGGAGAATACCTAAAGGAGTTATTCATATTCAAGCAAGTTTTAACAATACAATTGTTACTGTAACGGATATACGCGGACAAGCTGTTTCTTGGTCTTCCGCAGGTGCTTGTGGTTTCAAAGGTACAAAAAAAAGTACACCTTTTGCAGCTCAAACTGCCGCAGAAAATGCTATTCGAGTTTTGATTGATCAAGGTATGAAACAGGCAGAAGTTATGATTAGTGGTCCTGGCCCAGGACGAGATACAGCTTTACGAACTATTCGTAGAAGTGGTATTATTTTAAATTTTGTTCGTGATGTAACTCCTATGCCACATAATGGATGTAGACCTCCAAAAAAACGACGTGTATAAAATAAAAAAAAAAATAGTTAATTTAACTAATTAAAAAATTTTTAATTTTTTAATTAGTTAAATTAACTATTTTTTTTTTGTAAAAATATTAAATAATTAATAACAAATAAATTAATATTTTATTATTTTAAAAAAGACCTAAAGTTAATGATTTATCAATGGGTAAAGCTGCTCCAATACCTAACCAAAGAGATATTGCAGTACCAATTAAAAAAACTGTTGTTGCTACTGGACGACGAAAAGGATTTTGAAATTTATTTACATTTTCTAAAAAAGGTACTGTTAATAGTCCTGCAGGTACTGCAGCCATTAAAAGAACACCTAACAATTTGTTGGGAACTGTACGAAGTATTTGAAAAACAGGAAAGAAATACCATTCAGGTAATATTTCCAATGGAGTTGCAAAAGGATTTGCTGGCTCACCAATCATAGAGGGTTCTAAAACAGCTAAACCTACATTACAAGCAATAGTACCTAAAATAACTACTGGAAAAATATATAAAAGATCATTAGGCCAAGCAGGTTCTCCGTAATAATTATGTCCCATACCTTTAGCTAATTTAGCACGTAATATAGGGTCATTTAAATCAGGTTTTTTTGTTATTAAGATAGGTTATTTAATTCCCCCTACAGAATTGGACCTGAATTTTTTATTCATCCAACTCAAACTATTTTTATTTAAATTAAAAACTTATTTAACACTTATTTAATATATATAAAATAAGTATATTAAATAAGTTTATTTCATTAAAAAAAATTCAAAATCCAAGTATACGTTTTTTATTTTTAATAACAACTAATATTATTATAAATATGGTTTTTGGATTGTCTTTTTTTTCATAAGTTTTATTTTTTTAAACTTTTTAACTTATATACTTACTTAAAATTAACTTGTTAATATATTCACTTTTTTTTTCATTAGATTTTTTTTTTACTTCTATGATTTTTTATATTAAAAAACTCAAAAGAAATGAATGTAGTTTTTTTATCATATAATATTAATAAATATATAAATGTAATTTATATACTTACTTTTTTTATTAAATTTTATGAAGCCTTTTTTTCATTTATTAAATCATAGAAAAAATTTTATTTAAAAATTTTACCCAAGCTTTTTATTTTTCTACTTTTTTATAAAATAAGTTGGAATAACAGTACATTTTATTTTCATAATGTAGTAGATTAAAAAAACTACAAAGTTTAACAATTAATTCAAGTCACACACTCCCATAATTAAATTTGTCTCAAAAAATAAATATATATTTTATTTAAATAAAACTTTTAAATAAAATACAGAAAATCCATAAGTTTTTTTTAAAGACATAAAGTACTAAAAAACTAATGGCAATAAATAATTTTAATTTGTAGTTATTTTTTTCCATCAAAAAAATAACTACATTATATAAATTTGTTAAAATTACATTCTAATAATTTATAAAGGACCTGAAATACCTTGTTTGCGGATCATTAAAAAATGCATCAACATAAAAACTGCAGTTAAAAGCGGTAGTACAAAAGTATGTAAACTATAAAAACGAGTTAATGTAGATTGACCTACACTAACACTCCCACGCAATAACTCTACTATAGTTGATCCGACAATAGGAATAGCATCAGGGACACCTGTTACTATTTTAACTGCCCAATAACCAATTTGATCCCAAGGTAAAGAATACCCAGTTACACCAAATGAAACTGTTAATACTGCTAAAATAACACCAGTAACCCAAGTTAATTCACGAGGTTTTTTAAAACCTCCTGTTAAATAAACACGAAATATATGTAAAATCATCATTAAAACCATCATACTCGCCGACCATCGGTGAACTGATCGAATTAACCAACCGAAATTAACTTCAGTCATAATATATTGAACAGACGCAAAAGCTTCAGTAACTGTTGGACGATAATAAAAAGTCATAGCAAATCCAGTTGCTACCTGCACTAAAAAACAAGTTAATGTTATACCTCCTAAACAATAAAATATATTGACATGAGGGGGTACATATTTGCTAGTAATATCATCTGCAATTGCTTGAATTTCAAGACGTTCTTCAAACCAATCATATACTCTATTGGGATAGATAAACTTTTATGTATTTCTTCTCTAAAAACCGTAAATGATATATTTTTTCGTACGGCTTCAATATAAAAAAATGTATATTTTTATATATATATTTTATATATATATAATATATGTATTTTTTTATTATTTTATCTCAAGTTTGCTTTGTTTATATTAACTGCTTTTTTGAGTTATCTCTTATTTTAAAATTTGTTTTTTAATTAATTAGTATAATTAATAACAATTCAATAAAAATTTTCTTGTCTGAAATTTAACAAAGATAATTAAACTTTAGATTTTTACTATATTCCGATGAATACAAAAAAAGTATAATAAGTAAATACATTTTTATAATCATTTAAATTTTAATTAAATAAAAATTTTGGGTAACGAAATTTAACTAGTAAATTTAAAAAAATTAATCATAGTTTAATTTAAATAAAAAATATTCACTAATATTTTTACTAAAATTTATGCTTTAAATGTTTAACTTTTAACTTAATGTATAACACTTAATAAAATTTAATAGTTTTTTTTTTTTTTAAACTAACAAATTATTTTGTATTTTTAAATTTCATTTATCTAAACAAGGCGCACACCCATAATCCATAAACCCTTTAATTAATTGATTACACGATTAAACTACCTTAAATATATAAAACAAATTTTAAATAAATAAATAATAACTTAAAAAAGTTCAATAAAAAATTTTAAAACTTTTTATTGAACCTTTTTAAGTTACTACCAACTTACAGGAACTCCATCTAATAATACTGAAGAATTATAAAGTTCAAGAATAATAACTAAAAAAATTGCAAATAATGCCATTGCAATGCCCATTAAAGGTGTTGTGCCCCATCCAGGAGCAACTTTCCCATATTCTGAATTAAGTGGTTTTAATATATCTCCTAAACCACTTCGTTTTCCTTTTGTTTTAGGAGTATCATCAATAATTTGTGTAGCCATAAAATTTTATTGCATTAGTTGAGATTTATTAACTTTGTGTACTATTATATTAATTAAAACTAAACCATTCTTTTGGAATTACTTAAAAATGGAAACTGCAACATTAGTCGCTATATTTATTTCATGTTCACTTGTGAGTTTTACTGGTTATTCTCTTTATACAGCTTTTGGACAACCTTCTAAAGATCTTAGAGATCCTTTTGAAGAGCATGAAGATTAAGTTAATTATTATGTACCTTCCCTAAAATAAAGGGAAGGTACATAATTTTTTACTTTTGTTAAAAAAATAAAATAAACTTAAAAAACTTTATTTTTTTTCTTTAGTTTGAATTTTAGGTGTTTCACGAAAAAAAATAGCAAAAAAAATTATTCCTAAAGTACCTACCAATAAAAATGTATAAACCAATGCTTCCATAGATTTTATTATAAGTGAGAAGTATAGAGATAGCTTTCGTACTAATTGAAAATAGATTTTCTTTAAAAAGTTTGAAAAAAAACAATCAATATGTTATTTTTTTGTTAAATTCAATTTATTTTTTTACTAAAAAAGATAGAAAAAACTTATTAAATTAATTTAAACTGTTTGTTTTTTAGTAGTAGAGTCTCCTAGTTTTTGAAATGCTCCAAATTCTAGTTGTGCATCTAGATCTGGATCAATACCAGCAAAAACATCTCTAAATAAGGTTCTAGCACCATGCCAAATATGACCAAAAAAGAAAAGAAGAGCAAATGTAGCATGACCAAAAGTAAACCAACCTCGCGGACTACTACGAAAAACACCATCTGATTTTAAAGTAGCACGATCAAATTCAAAAATTTCACCTAATTGAGCACGTCGAGCATATTTTTTTACGGTAGCTGGATCACTAAAACTTACTCCGTTAAGTTCACCACCATAAAATTCGACAGTTACACCAACTTGTTCAACACTATACTTAGATTCAGCTCTTCTAAATGGAACATCAGCTCTAACAATTCCTTCTTCATCTACCAAAACTACTGGAAAAGTTTCAAAAAAAGTAGGCATACGTCGAACAAAAAGTTCATGTCCTTCTTTATCTTTAAAAACAGCATGGCCTAACCATCCAACAGCTATTCCATCTCCATTATCCATTGCACCTGCTCTAAATAATCCACCTTTAGCTGGATTATTACCAATATAATCATAAAAAGCTAATTTTTCTGGAATTTTAGACCAAGCTTCCGATAAATTAAGATTTTCATTTTTACTAGCACGAATTCTTCGATCTATTTCTTGTTGAAAAAAACCTTGATCCCACTGATAGCGAGTAGGACCAAATAATTCTACCGGAGTTGCAGCAGAACCGTACCACATAGTCCCAGCAACAACAAAAGCAGCAAAAAATACAGCGGCAATACTACTAGATAAAACAGTTTCAACATTCCCCATACGTAAACCTTTATATAATCGTTGAGGAGGACGAACACTAAGATGAAATAAACCTGCTAATATACCCAAAATACCTGCTGCAATGTGATGAGAAGCTATTCCTCCTGGAACAAAAGGATCAAATCCTTCAGCCCCCCAAGCTGGAACTACAGGTTGCACTTTTCCAGTTAATCCATAAGGATCAGATACCCATATACCAGGACCAAATAAACCTGTTACATGAAACGCTCCAAATGCAAAGCAAAGAACTCCTGATAAAAATAAATGAATCCCAAAAATTTTAGGCAAATCCAAAGAAGGTTTTCCTGTACGTTCATCACGAAATAACTCTAAATCCCAAAATACCCAATGCCAAATTGCTGCTAAAAATAATAATCCTGATAATACAATGTGTACTGCAGCTACACCTTCGTAACTCCAAATACCTGCATTACTAACAGTTTCTCCGGTAATACTCCAACCCCCCCAAGATTTTGTGATACCTAAACGAGTCATAAAAGGTATAACAAACATACCTTGTCTCCACATTGGATCCAAAATAGGATCAGACGGATCAAAAACAGCTAATTCATATAAAGCCATAGAACCAGCCCAGCCAGAAACTAAAGCAGTATGCATTAAATGTACAGCAATTAAACGACCGGGATCATTTAGTACAACAGTATGAACACGATACCAAGGCAAACCCATGGAAATACCCCTTTCTCAAAGAGAATTAGAGACTATGTAGCTTTTTTGCATTAATTAATGACTAGATTATAATAAAAAATTTTAAATTAGTAAAAATAGTTCTAAATTTTAGTAAATTTTTTTTTTACAAATTATGTATAATATATATGTAAAATTATATATAATAATAGTAGTATTATTAAAAAATATAATATAATCTTCTTAATAATATTATAAACTAATTTTTTATTTATTAGCTACTTTTTTTTTCTATTTTCATCTCAAGTGCTATTATATATTTATTTTGAATAAAAAAATGCCCATTGGTGTTCCAAAAGTGCCTTTTAGGCTTCCAGGAGAAGAAGATGCTGTTTGGATCGACGTATAGTGCGTTTAGTAAACATATTGGTTATATGGAAATTATCCATCATCTTTTATTTAGTTACTCTAGATGTTTTTATTTCATTTTAAACTTAATAAATTATTAAAGCTTTAATAGCATGACATAGTATTTTTAATAAAAATTATTAAGTAAAAAGACTTAGTTATCTTTTCTATGGTTAGTCAACCAAAAAATAAAACTTTAAACTTCATTAAAGATTTAAAAATCAAAATTTAGTTAAATTTAATAATTGAAAATTACATTTTTAAAATTGCTGAAAAATAAAAAAAAAAGTAACAATAAACTTGTTTTTGTACGTAAGTAAGACTTAACTAATTTTATCGAAGTAGATAATAAACCTAAAGATATGACTAAAAACCGTTTGTAAAAAAAAGATACAAAATATAAAATTATTTCAAATAAAAAAACAAATTATTTAACAAATATATTAAAAAATGAATTGTTTAATATGTTGTTTATTAACTATATAAAAAACGAACTTAGACTATTAAACAAAGTTATGATAATAATCTAAAAATATTTATGAAAAAAAAAATAGATTGCTATAAAAAAATATAAAAAAAAAACTAATAATATTTTTTTTAACTGCTTGAGCTGTATTGAGCAAATAAAAACGCTAATACAGTTATATAAAAAAAAATAACTTGTTAAATTTTATTATAACAATCGACTTTATCGGGAAAGATTACTTTTTTTAGGTCAACATGTAGACGACGAAATTGCAAATCAATTGATTGGAATTATGATGTATTTAAATGGAGAAGATGAAAGTAAAGATATGTATTTATATATTAATTCTCCTGGCGGAGCTGTTTTAGCTGGAATATCCGTTTATGATGCTATGCAATTTGTAGTTCCAGATGTTCACACAATTTGTATGGGATTAGCAGCTTCCATGGGATCATTCATTTTAACTGGAGGCGAAATTACTAAACGTATAGCTTTACCTCACGCTTTGCGCCAATATTTGCTTTTTTTTTAATTAGTAAAAAAATGTATACGCCTTGGAAAAGGTAATAATAGCATGACATAAAAAGCTTGATAAAACTATCTTAAAAAGATTTTTAATATTAAGATAATTAATTAAATTTTTTATTTATTCCAGTGTTATAAATACTACTTTTTTTATTATCGAAAATAGAAAAATAGAAATTTAAAATTTTAGTTAAATTAAATTTTAACCAAATTAAAAAAAAACTTTGGCATTGTTTTATGAAAAAAATATAAAACAACCGAATCATAATAGTATTTAACAAAAGAAATATGGTATGTAAATTTTAAAATACTTAATTACATTAATCGAAATAAATTTAATTTTTTTTAACCTATTTTCTTAATTTACTTTTAAAGCTGTATACAATAAAAAATGTTTGTACAGTTTATAAAATTTTTTATATCACATTTTATAATTAGGGTAATGATTCACCAACCTGCTAGTTCTTATTATGATGGACAAGCAGGTGAATGTATGATGGAAGCGGAAGAAGTATTAAAACTTCGTGATTACATTACTCGAGTTTATGTACAAAGAATAGGTAAACCTTTATGGGTTATTTCTGAAGATATGGAAAGAGATGTTTTTATGTCAGCAAAAGAAGCAAAAATTTATGGCATTGTAGATCTTGTTGCTATAGAAAATAATAGTTAAAATTTTGAATAACTTTTTGTATTTAAAACTAAAATGTAAAATGACATTTTGTTTGATATACAAAATAAAAATTTAAATAAATTAAAAATTTTTACATTCTATTTTTTATGGTTAAAATTAATTTAAACCAACAAATTCTGCATATAAATTAAAATGCCTACTATTCAACAATTAATTAGAAATCGAAGACAACCAATAGAAAATAGAACAAAATCTCCAGCCCTTCGCGGATGTCCTCAACGACGAGGAGTTTGTACTAGAGTGTATGTGCGACTTGTTATGATTATAAAAGTTTAAAAAATAAAAAAAGTTTAGTATAGCGGAAGAACCTTTTTTATTTTAACAAATAATCTATCATTTATTTAAAAAATAAATGAAATTTATGGTTTTTATTGGTGCAAATCCAATTATTTTAATGTAAAATAAAAAAGCAAATTTTCAATACTATTGATTTAATTACAAATTTATTCAAATGTATTAAGCGAAAAAAAAGAATACACTCATAAATTTTATTATAAAATGATTGTATGATTGCAAAAACAGATTAATAAGGTCAGCTGCCCAGCAAATTATTAAAATAACATATCGTTACTAGATAAAAAATTTGATTTTAATATTTTTTTTATTTAGTCAATCAAATAAAGCTAAATTTGAAAATTATATAAATTACAAATAACATTTTTAATTTTAAAAAGCTTCGGTATATAGAAAAGACCTCACCGTTGAAGAAAAAGTCATAGAAACAATGGAATCCATTATTTTCTTATTTCAAAGTCCTATTCTTTTGGAAATAAGAAAAATTTTAACGTAATGGTTAGGAAGGTTAAAGTAGCAAAAGCCATTAAACTTTTTACTTTCTACATTAGAAAAATAGAAAAATCAGTTTTTTCTGATCAAACATAAAAAATAATTTTATGTATATAAAAAATATATATAAATATATATGCTTTTTTAATGATTAAAAAAGTAATGATAATCAAATAAAATAAAAAATATATATATTTCGTTTTTATTTTGTTATTTAAAAAAAAAAATTTAAAAATATAATAAATAAATTTAAGTTTTTTATTTTTTTTTAACTTTTTTATGAATTAGTAAAAAAAAAAAACAAAAACGATTACTTTTTTATTACTTAATTTAAATCAATCAGTAATTTATGAGAGTAGACATCAATGACTAGAGTTAAACGTGGATATATAGCTCGAAAACGACGAAAAAATATTTTTACACTTACAGCGGGATTTCAAGGAGCTCATTCAAAATTATTTCGAACAGCCAATCAGCAAGGAATGCGAGCTTTAGCTTCTTCTTATCGGGATAGAAACAGACGAAAAAGAGATCTTCGTCGGTTATGGATTACTCGGATTAATGCAGCGGCCCGAAATAACAAAATTTCTTATAACAAATTAATTCAAAATTTATATCAAAATCAAGTACTTTTGAATCGCAAAGTACTTGCGCAAATAGCTTTACTAGATTACAGCTGTTTTTTAACAATTTTAAAAAAAGTTAATGAATAAAAAAAAAATAAAAAAAAGCATTAAAAATTAAACAAAAATACTTCCCTGGAGCAATCAGATTCCAGGGAAGTTAGTAAATAAATAAATAAAATTATTAACAACAATATATCAAAAAATAAAATTAATTTTCATTATTTAGAAAAGGTAATAAAGCTAAAACTCGAGCTCTTTTAATAGCAATAGTCATTAAACGCTGCTGTTTTGAAGTTAATCTATTTATTCGTCTAGATAAAATTTTTCCTTGTTCACTAATAAATCTACGAAGTAAATTTATATTTTTATAATCAACAATTTCGCCTGTTCTAATTGGTGGTAAGCGTCTACGAGAAGATCGCTTAGATTTATTTATAACTTGTTTCATAAAAACTATTTATTTTTTTATTTCTTTGTGAATAGTATGCTTATTACAATAATAACAAAATTTTTTCAATTCTAATCGAATAGGCGTATTACGACGGTTTTTTTGAGTAGTGTATCTAGAAACACCTAATTTTTTTTTTTCATTATTTTGAGCACAATTAATACATTCCAAAGTAATTGTTACTCTTACATCTTTATTTTTAGCCATAATACTATTTATCTTGAATATTGAATCTTTAAATTTTATAAAATATGTTTAAAAAATTTAGCAATTAAATTTAAATTTTTTAGCGAATTATAATAATATTAAAAAACTAAAAAATTATTATTATTTATAATATAAATTTTTAGGTTTTTATATTTTATATAAAAGTATATTTTATTTAAAAAAAGGAAGAATTAAAGCATCTGGAAAAAAACGATTAATTTCTATTAATAAACCAGCTAAAAATCCAAACCATAAAGTAGCTAATACGGGTGCTGTAGAAAGATACGTTTTTACATCTTGCATTGTTAGGTCTCCTTATAATATATTTATAGTAAATTAGTAAAGTTTGTTGTATTTCTTATAATTAGAATAAAATAATAAAATTTATTTATTAAAAAAACAAATAACTTAAAACTTTACTTTATATTATTTTATTTAATTAAATTTATTTAAAATGATAATTTTTTTATTTATATATATACCTTTTTTTTTATTTGTACTTTTTATGTATCTCTAAATAAAGTAATAATTTTATTTAAAATTTATTAAAGGAGATAATGAATAAATTAATAATAATAATAAAGTATAGGAAAAACTTAATAAATAAGATATAATCAAAATAAACATAAAGTAATACTTAATAATGGAAGGGATGTAGCGCAGTTTGGTAGCGCGTTTGTTTTGGGTACAAAATGTCGCAGGTTCGAATCCTGTCATCCCTACCCAAAAATATATAAAATTAAATTTTCCTTTAAAATAAATTAGTAATTTTAAAATAAGTTATTGTTTGTTATTATAAAAAAAAGTTTTATTTGAAATAAGCGCTCTTAGTTCAGCTCGGTAGAACGCAGGTCTCCAAAACCTGATGTCGTAGGTTCAAATCCTACAGAGCGTGATTGTTAAATTTTTTGAAATTAAATTTGAATTAATTAAAGATCTAATTGATCACCACGTCGATATTGTAAGTAAGCAGTTACAAATAATCCAGCTAAAGTTATTGGAATTAATCCGAGTACAATTCCAGACAATAATGCTTCAACCATTTTTTGTTTAACTAAAATAATATTTAAGTTAGAAACTAACTAAACTTATCATTAATCTCAAAATTTATTCGAGAAATACAATGAAATTGATCCGACCTTAAAAGTTATCTTTTTATAGTTTTTTTAAATAAGTTGTATTTTATTTAAACCAATAAATAAACCTAAAGCTAAAAATAAAGAGGCAAACAAAAATAGAAAATAACTGATTATAGTAAGCATGAGAAAAATCCTAATAATAATACAACAAATTTAGTATACATCGTTTACAAAACAATTACCTAAATTTTTTATTAACTAAAAGTTTATTAATTAAAAACATTTTTAGTAATAGAAAATATAACATTGATTTTATTTTGTTCAATGCTTTTTTTATAGTAGCAGATTTAACAAATTTTGCCACTATTTTATTTAAAATAATTTCGATTTTTTCTAAAAATTTAATTAAATTCTTTTTTTTTATCTGTATTAGTGTACTTATTAATTAATTATTTTGTTAAACAAAAATATTAAATATACTTATATATAATTAATAAAAAATAATTTGTTTTTTATTTCTTATACAAATATATTAATTTTTATTAAAAATATTTTCTATTTATAATAATTAACTTTATTTTAATTTAATTTGCAAAACTTTAACAATTTGAATTAGTATAATTTTGTAAAAATTAGTATAATATTGTAAAAAAATAGAACATTTTTTTACAACTTGTCTTGCTGCGTTAAAACAACCCTAGATATACTGATTTAGTCTGCTTCAAAAATACCTTCGGTATAAGAATGATAATCTAATTAGGCTAAAAAAAAAAAATTACTACATTTTTTTTACTATATTTTAAAAAATTTTCTATATTTTATTTTTTATGGAACTTTTTTCTAGCCTTTACAAAATATATATGGAGCTAAGCATGTCTGGAAATACAGGAGAACGCCCTTTTGCTGATATTGTTACCAGTATTCGATATTGGGTAATACACAGCATAACTATACCATCTTTGTTTATTGCAGGTTGGCTATTTGTTAGTACAGGTTTGGCTTATGATGTTTTTGGAAGTCCTCGACCAAATGAATATTTTACAGAAAGCCGGCAAGAAGTTCCTTTAATTACTGGTCGTTTTAATTCACTAGAACAAGTTGATGAATTTACTAGATCTTTTTAGGAGGTATCAATGACTATAGACAGAACTTATCCGATTTTTACAGTTAGATGGTTGGCCGTTCACGGATTAGCTGTACCTACAGTTTTTTTTCTAGGAGCAATTTCAGCAATGCAATTTATTCAAAGATAGATTTGAATAACAAAATTTATTTAAAATGTAAAAATATGACACAACCAAACCCAAACAAACAAAGTGTAGAATTAAATCGTACTAGCCTCTATTGGGGTTTATTATTGATTTTTGTATTAGCTGTTTTATTTTCTAATTATTTCTTTAATTAATTACAACAGAAATTTCTTGCCTTATTTGGAATAAATTTAAAATTATAATATTTATAACTGTTTTTTTTTTAAGTTCTAAGTAAAAATGACATTACAAAGGGAGTATAAGATAAAATGGCAAATACCACTGGAAGAATTCCTTTATGGTTAATAGGTACTGTAGCTGGTACTCTTGTAATTGGTTTAGTAGGTATCTTTTTTTATGGCTCGTATTCTGGATTAGGTTCATCTTTATAATAATAAATTTTTTTAATATTTTTTAATATATATATATAAATTATTGATAAAGAAAAAAACTCTAAACGATAATTGAAAAAAAAATATTTAATTAAACAAATTTTTTTAAATATTTTACTAGTTTTATTATTTAAATATTAAGAAAAATTGAAAAGATATCATAAAATTTTATTTCATAAAATTTTATAATATCTTTTCAATTTAATAAGCAATAACTTACTTTTTCTACTATTCGTATTTTTTTTGTAATAAAAAAAATTTAAAATTTTAACATAAAAAAGAGAATAAATAAAAAAAAACTTATATGTTTTTTTTATTTACATTTTCAAAGTGTAAATAAAAAAAAAAAGAAGTTTGTTTTTCAAAACGAGCCATTTTAAACAATTTAATTGAAAAATCTAGTAAATTTTCACAATAAGCAATATGAGCCATTTTTAGGTATAGTTCATCAGCTTTCCATTTTTTATAAGAGACAATTAATTTAAAAATTAAATACAAAAAATATTTTTTTGGTAATTTTTTACTTTTATATATATATTGATTATATGTATTTTTTTTTAATCTTTTTTTTCTACACAAATAATAATTTTTTTTGATTAATAAAAAAACTTGATTAGTAACATTTTTTTCAATATAAATTTTTGTTTCTAATTGAAAACAAATTTTTAATTTTTGATTTTTTTTATAATCATAAAAAAAAACTTGTTAAAATAAATTTTCTTAGAATATTTATAAAACCCCTCCCCCCATTTAGTTAATTGAGATTTATTGATTAATACTTGTTGAGTCAGTTTTTTTAAGTAATTTAATTTTAATGTATATCCATGATAATTTAACATTTCTTTTAAGAGAGGAAAAAGATAATAATATTCAAAATACTCAATTTCTAAAGAAATTACTACCATATTATATAAACATAAAAAATTTAAATTGAATTTCATTATAATAATCATCCATAATAGAAAAAATTCTATTAATCAAACGCTTTCATTTTTTTTTATTCAAAAATTAAAAATTCATTTCTGCTAATTGAACTTTTTCAAATTGTTTCTTTTTAAGTACTAAAAATATTTGTGCTAAGATAACAGATGCAAAAAAGAATAAAAGACCTTGAACACGTAATTGATCCTGAAGTACTATTTCTGCATCTCCTTGACCAAAGCCACCCACATTAGGATTATTTGTTAAAGGCTGATCTGCTTTAATTAATTCTCCTTCTGAAATAATAAGTTCTGGGCCTGAAGGTACAATATCTACAACTTGACGATTATCTAAACTTTCAATAGTTATTTCATAGCCACCTTTTTCTTTACGTAAAATTTTACTTACTTTACCTGTAGTTGATGCATTATAAACAGTATTATTACTTTTAGTCCCATCCGGATAAATTTGTCCTCTTCCTCTATTAGCACCTAAATATATAGGATATTTCAAAAAATTGGCTTCTTTATTAACAGCAGGGTCTGGTGAAAGAATAGGAAATACAATTTCACTATATTTTTTACCCGGAACAGGACCTATTACAATAATGTTTTTTTTATCAGAACTATAAGGTTGAAAATAAAGATTACCTATTTTTTCTTTCATTTCTGGAGGAATACGATCCGAAGGTGCTAATTCAAATCCTTTGGGTAAAATAAGTACAGCTCCTACATTTAATGCTCCTTTTTTACCATTAGCAAGAACTTGTTTTATTTGCATATCATAAGGAATTTTAACAACAGCTTCAAATACAGTATCTGGCAATATAGATTGAGGAACTTCAATATCAACAGGTTTTTTAGCCAGATGACAATTAGCACATACAATACGACCAGTAGCTTCCCGAGGATCTTCATATGCCTGTTGTGCAAAAATTGGATATGCTTCAGAAATAGCTGGCCAAGCTATTGTTTTTATGAGGATTATTATCGAAATTGATCGAATCACACATTTTTTTATCCAATGACTACTATTTTTGTTTTGCATAGTTTAATTATTCTTTTTCAAAAAATTCATTAATAGGATACTTAGCTAAACTAGTAATCCTTATTTACAATTCTGTTCATTATAATAATAATGAAGACTATAAATCAAAAGTATTCTACTCTACATTAGTAAGTAAAAGAACTACTTAATAATTAACAAATTATTTTACAATTAAAATTTTCTTTTTTTATTCATTCTTTTTTATTCATTCATTGTATGATAAGTTGCTACAATAGAAGGAGATATACGATTTAAATGCCGAAAAATCCAATATTTAAAAACAGTATCTAAAATGACTGGAAAAGTAGAAACAAAACAAGATATTATATGTTTATTATGGGCAAATCCCAAATGCTCTAAAAAAAAGCCTATAACTATTTCCCAACCATGAGGTGAATGGAATCCAATACATAAATCTGTTAGTAGAAGAATAAAAAAAGCTTTCATTGTATCACTTAAACTATAAAACAATTCTTGAATCCAAGAATTTAAAATAGCTAGTCTTTCTTTACCTAAAATAAAAACAGCGCTTAAACTAATAAAATAAATAATATCTGTGAATAACTGTAAAAGAGTATTTAAACTATTTTCATTATATGCTTTGACTAACTGAATTGTTTTTTGATGAATTTCTATATTAAGATCATGCGATTGTATTTCTTGTAAAGAATTTATCATTATTTTATCTAACCAAATCAGTTCTTCTATTTCTTGAAGTCGTTTTAATGCTATTTTTTGTTGAAAAGAATTAAGAAAAATTTGAAATTGATAAGTATTCCACCAATTTTTAAGCCATGGCTCTAAAAAACAAATTTTGGAAAAAATAGAAAATCCCCAAGGAAAAAAAAATAAAAACAACATATATTGTAAAGAAGCCAATGCTTGATATCGAGATATTTGAAAATCTTGAAGAACTAGTGAAGTTGATTGTCCTGTTAACTCTGCTTGAAATCCAGATAAAGTACGAGTTATTGAACGTGGTACAAGACCTATAGATTCATAAGCTGCTGTAGTAGTTTTTGCAAAATCTACAAAATGTAAAGTGTTTTCTAAATTTTTTTTTTCAAAAGAAAAAAGAGAAAACGAATAATAATGCTTCCATGTATCTAAGTCATTTAAACTAGCTTCAATCCAAGCTAATTTTTTATTCATCTGTTTAATTTTTTTTAAATCATTTTTTACTAAATTAGTTAAAATAAAAGAAGTTTTAATTTTAGTAATTTTTTTTTTACAGTTAATTTTAATTTTGTCTAATTTCTTTTTAATTTTTTTTACAAAATTTCTAGATGAGAAAAAAAAATATATATTTAAAGTTTTTTTCCAAAAAGGAAAAAAATAAAATTGCGGAAACATTAAAAATTGTTGTACAAATTTAGCGAAAACTAAAAAGTAAATACTAATTTTAGAAAAAAAAGAATTAAAAAAATTTGATATAATTAAAACGAAAACATGTATAACGCTTAAAAAAAGTAAACTAACTTTATATTCTAAAAGACTGCAGTATATTACAAATACATAATTATTTAAATTTGTATTTAGATATAACATTATGGCTTGCCAAGACCGCCTTGAAGATAATTTTTGATTTTTATAAGAAAAATAGTCTTTTTTTATATATTGTATTTTTTTACTTGTTTTATAAGCTCTTTCCAAAGAACGATATGGAGTTTTTGATAACCAAGAATAAAACTGCGCGCAATAATATTTCATAAATACTATTTTAAATTTGTTAAAATAAAATGGAAAAAAACAATATTAAAGTTTTTTTTGTAATTTAAAATATATTAATTAGATAAATTAAATTTCTTTTTAATTTTTTTATTTTTATTTTTCAATTTTAAAGACCTTCTATAGATATACGTAAAAATCGAGCTAACTCTGCGGCTTTTTCTTCTATTTCTCTCGAAGTTAATTTTTCTCCAAAGCGTATTAAAGGAATATCTTGCCGACCTTTTATTTTCATATAAAGAATACGCCGAGGATAAATACCTTCTTTAACTTCCATACGTATTCCTTGTATATCTTTTATAAAAAAATTAATGTAAATACGTCGATTTTCTCCCGGAAATCCCCAACGAAATAAAGAAACAACTTTTTCTTTTTTATCAAATTTATTATAACCACTTCCTACATTCCACAAAATTGTACACCATAAATAAAAACTAAGAAATAATCCAGCAATACCATAAAAACACATTACAACCCCTTGAGGTACGAAAAAAATTTGTTGAGATGATAAAAAAGGTATTAAATCTTTACCAAAATAACTGGAAAGTCCAACGAAAAAAAATCCAAGTGAACCAAATAAAAGAATAAATGCCCAACAAAAATTACTGATTCTTCGAGATCCTATTACAGGTTCTACCCAAAGCCATTCAGATTCACGATTCATAGTAACATCTCCTAAAATTTATTAAATATATCTAGTATCTAACAAAAAAAGCTAAACTAAATTTTTTTTACAAATTAAATAAATATTTAGTAGTTTAAAAAAAAATTAATATAGTTTTTTTACTTCATGTAAATAAAAATAAAAAAACTATATTAATTTTTTTTTTAGATAAATTTTTTACAATTAAAATTTGTCATTTTTATTTATATATATAAACATATATATAAATATATAGATTTATTAATTCAAATTTTATTAAATAAAATAAATTTAAAAGTTAATAAATAGACAAAGTAGCATCCAAAAAAACTTATTATTTAGTAAAAACTTTAGATTATTTCATCTTGTTCAATATATATAAATAAAGAAGCCATTGTAATTGCTGGAAAAACTAGACCTATTAAAGGAACCAAAATCGAAGGTAAGTAAGAAGCTGTCATAAAAGAATTACCTTTAATAATATTATTTGTAGAAAAAATAATTATAAAAAAATAAGAAAAATTAATTATAAATTATACCGTTTTTCTAAAAAAGATGTTAATATATTTTTTTATAATTATTTAAAAGTTTTTCAATATAACTTAATTAACTTACTAATTAAACTAAAAACGAATAAATATAAAAAAACTAATTAAAATTTAAATAAAATAATTATATTAATATATAAAATTTTAGCATCTATATAAAAATTATAACATTTAAAAAGAATAAAAAAAATTTAATTAAAATTATTATAAAAAAAATGTCAAGTTAAAAAAAAGAATTATTCCGTTCTTTATAAGCAGCTAAACCATAAAGCTCAAATATTTTACCTAAAACTCCTTTTAAAAGATTGCGTGGAACAATTAAATCAAGTAGACCGTGATCGAATAAAGATTCAGCAACTTGAAAACCATATGGTATTTTTTGACGTAATGTTTGTTCAATGACTCTTTTACCAGCAAATGCAATATAGGCTTTAGGTTCAGCAATAATAATATCTCCTAACATACCAAAACTAGCAGTAACTCCACCGGTTGTAGGATATGTAAGAATAGCTACATAAAGTAATTTTTTTTTAGCTTGATGAAGTTGTAAAACAGAGGAAATTTTAGCCATTTGCATTAAACTTAATGTTCCTTCTTGCATCCGTGCTCCTCCAGAAGAACATACAATAATTAATGGTATAGATTTTTCAGTAGCATATTCAATAAGACGGGTTATTTTTTCACCTACTACAGAACCCATACTTCCCCCCATAAATTGAAACTCCATAACTCCAAGAGCAATTAAATTTTTATTTAATTTACCTATACCTGTTTGAATAGCATCAGTTAAACCTGTTCTTTTTTGATAAAAAAGAACACGGTTTTTATAAGAATCTTCATCAGAAAATTTGAGAACATCTCGAGCAACTATATCTTCATCCATAGGCTGCCAAGTTCCACGATCAATTAAAAGTTCAATTCTTTCTGTACTACTTATTTGTAAATGATATCCACACTCTTCACAAACAGATTTATTTTGTTTCAAAAATCTAACATAAAGAATATTTTCACAATTATCACAGCGAGTCCATAGTCCATTAGTAGTATTAACTTTAAGTCTTTTTCTTTCATTAAGAATATATTCTTTTGTTGCTTTTTCAATAGAAGCTCCAATTAATCCACCAAATCGACGTTTATCTTCAAACCAATTCATTAAAGACATATTAATAGTTTTTCTTTAGTTTTTTATATTAATGATAAATATATACTTTCTATAATTAATATTATTTAATAATCAATAATATTAAATTTTTTTTTATGGTTTAGAAGGGATTTGAACCCTTGACTTCATGGTTCGGAACCATACGCTCTAATCCACTGAGCTACAAAACCTTTGAAAAATTTACTAATTAGGTATTTTTATTTATTTTATTAATGAAAATACCTAATTAGTAATAAGTTAGCAATAAGTAGAAAAAATCTATAGATTTTTTTCTACTTATTACTAATTTCTTTGTTTTTTTTTTACTAAATTTCAAAACTTATTTTGACAAAAAGAAAAATTAAATAAAAAATTGAAATTATAGAGTATCAATTGTCTCAAACTCAAATTTAATTTCTTTCCAAACTTCACAAGCTGCAGCCAATTCAGGACTCCATTTAGTAGCTTCACGAATAACATCATTTCCTTCACGAGCAAGATCACGTCCTTCATTACGAGCTTGTACACAAGCTTCTAAAGCAACTCTATTAGCAACTGCACCAGGTGCATTACCCCAAGGGTGACCTAAAGTTCCTCCACCAAATTGTAATACGGAATCATCTCCAAAAATTTCAGTTAATGCTGGCATATGCCAAACATGAATACCGCCAGAAGCTACAGGTAAAACACCTGGTAAAGAAACCCAATCTTGAGTGAAATAAATACCACGACTTCTATCTTTTTCAATGTAATCATCACGAAGTAGATCAACAAACCCTAAAGTTACTTCACGTTCTCCTTCAAGTTTACCTACTACCGTACCAGCGTGAATATGATCTCCACCTGATAAACGTAACGCTTTAGCTAATACACGGAAATGCATACCATGGTTTTTTTGTCGGTCAATAACTGCATGCATTGCACGGTGAATATGAAGAAGTAAACCATTATCACGGCAATAATGAGCCAAACTAGTATTTGCAGTAAAACCACCTGTTAAATAGTCATGCATTACAATAGGCATTCCTAGTTCTCTAGCAAATTCTGCTCTTTTCATCATTTCTTCACATGTACCTGCGGTAGCATTTAAATAATGTCCTTTAATCTCACCTGTTTCAGCTTGAGATTTATAGATAGCTTCAGCGCAAAATAAGAAACGGTCTCTCCAACGCATAAAAGGTTGAGAATTTACGTTTTCATCATCTTTTGTGAAATCAAGTCCACCACGAAGACATTCATATACAGCTCTACCATAATTTTTAGCAGATAAACCTAATTTTGGTTTAATAGTACACCCTAATAATGGACGACCATATTTGTTTAATTTATCGCGTTCAACTTGAATACCATGAGGTGGACCTTGGAAAGTTTTGGAATAAGCTGGAGGAATACGTAAATCTTCTAGACGTAAAGCTCGTAAAGCTTTAAATCCAAAAACATTACCAACAATAGAAGTAAATAAATTGGTAACAGAACCTTCTTCAAATAAATCTAATGGGTAAGCAACATAAGCAATATATTGATTATCTTCTCCAGCAACTGCTTCAAGATCATAGCATCGTCCTTTATAACGATCAAGACTAGTAAGGCCATCAGTCCAAACAGTAGTCCATGTACCAGTAGAAGATTCTGCAGCTACTGCAGCTCCTGCTTCTTCAGCTGGCACTCCTGGTTGAGGAGTCATTCGAAATGCTGCTAAAATATCAGTTTCTTTAGTTTGATAATCTGGAGTGTAATAAGTTAATCTGTAATCTTTAACACCAGCTTTAAATCCAACACCTGCTTTAGTCTCCGTTTGTGGTGACATAGGTCCCTCCTACAACTCAATTTATAACTCTTGCAAGGATTAGGTCTACTCGACAAATAAGTTTTTTTAGTCTTATAAAAAAACGTTTTTGGTGTTTAATTTTGTCTATTTTTAGACAAAGTTTTTTTAATATAACAAAACAGTATTATTGTATATTATTTTTTATATTTTATGCAACTCAGATTATTTTTTAGTAAGTAATTTTTGTTTGTTTAAGCATTGACCTAATAATCTTTTGAATGTTAAACTAATTAATAAAAATAAATTTTAATTAAAATATATTAAGAAATAAAAAAACAAAATATTATTTAATTTATTTTTTTTAGTTGTTACACTTTTTAATTTTTTTTATTTGATTTGCTTACATCTAGATATAAGTAATTAGTTCAAGATAAATATTTTATCTAATAATTAAATGATCGAATTGATACTGAATACTTTTCAATATAATAAGCAACTAATTTACTACTTTTAAATTTTATGAAAACAGATTCTCGTGCTTTTGGGACTTCAACACTTATTGCTAAAAATATAGGACGTATTACTCAAATTATTGGTCCCGTATTAGATGTTACTTTTTCTCCAGGTAAAATGCCTAATATTTATAATTCTTTAATAGTTAAAGGTCAAAATACAGCAAATCAAGAAATTAATGTTACTTGTGAAGTACAGCAATTACTAGGAAATAACAAGGTTCGAGCTGTTGCTATGAGTGCGACAGATGGTTTAATGAGAGGAATGGAAGTTATTGATACAGGAGCTCCTTTGAGTGTTCCAGTTGGAGAAGCTACTCTTGGACGTATTTTTAACGTTTTAGGAGAAACTGTTGATAATCTTGGTCCTGTAGATGCTAGTACAACTTTTCCTATTCATAGATCTGCTCCAGCTTTCACACAATTAGATACTAAATTATCTATTTTTGAAACAGGAATTAAAGTAGTAGACCTTTTAGCTCCTTATCGACGTGGTGGAAAAATTGGATTATTTGGAGGAGCCGGTGTAGGAAAAACTGTACTTATTATGGAATTAATTAATAATATTGCTAAAGCACATGGTGGTGTATCTGTATTTGGTGGAGTAGGAGAACGTACTCGTGAAGGAAATGATCTTTATATGGAAATGAAAGAATCAAAAGTAATTAATGAAGAAAATATTTCAGAATCAAAAGTAGCTTTGGTTTATGGCCAAATGAATGAGCCACCTGGAGCTCGTATGAGAGTAGGATTAACTGCTTTAACAATGGCTGAATATTTTCGAGATGTTAATAAACAAGATGTACTTTTATTTATTGATAACATTTTTCGTTTTGTTCAAGCCGGCTCAGAAGTTTCTGCTTTATTAGGTAGAATGCCATCTGCTGTAGGGTATCAACCAACTTTAAGTACAGAAATGGGTACTTTACAAGAAAGAATAACTTCAACAAAAGAAGGATCTATTACTTCAATTCAAGCAGTTTATGTACCTGCAGATGATTTAACTGACCCAGCTCCTGCGACAACTTTTGCACATCTAGATGCAACTACTGTATTATCCAGAGGACTAGCAGCCAAAGGTATTTATCCAGCAGTAGATCCTTTAGATTCAACTTCGACTATGCTTCAGCCGTGGATTGTAGGCGAAGAGCATTATGACACAGCTCAGGGAGTTAAGCAGACATTACAACGCTACAAAGAACTACAAGATATTATAGCTATTCTTGGACTTGATGAATTATCAGAAGAAGATAGATTGACTGTCGCAAGAGCACGAAAAATTGAACGTTTTTTATCCCAACCTTTTTTCGTAGCAGAAGTATTTACAGGTTCTCCAGGTAAATATGTTACTCTTACTGAAACTATTAAAGGTTTTCAAATGATTCTTTCTGGAGAATTAGATAGTTTTCCTGAGCAAGCTTTTTATTTAGTAGGTAATATTGATGAAGCTACTGCAAAAGCTGCAACCTTACAGGAGAATTGATAAAAAATGACCCTAAATCTTCGTGTAATGGCTCCAAATCGAATTGTTTGGAATTCTGAAGTACAAGAAATTATTTTATCGACAAATAGTGGCCGAATTGGTATATTACCTAACCATGCGCCACTTTTAACAGCTTTAGATATAGGTATTATAAAAATACGACTTAATGAAAAATGGTCTACTATGGCATTAATGGGTGGTTTTGCTATGATAGACAATAATCAAATGACTATTTTGGTAAATGAAGCAGAAAAAGCTAATGAAATAAATTTACAAGAAGCTCAAGAAGCTTTTCAGATGGCTCAAGCTAAGTTATCTCAAGCGAACGGTCGAAAACAGGCTATTGAGGCCAATTTAACTTTGAAAAGAGCAAAAGCACGCTTAGAAGCTATTGAAGCTACTTCCTAAAATTTTTCAAATTTAGTTAATTCAATGGCATATTATTTTATATGCCATTGAGTTTTTTTACTAACTATTTACCTACTATTGGATTTGAACCAATGACTCTCGCCGTATGAAAGCGATACTCTAAACCACTGAGTTAAGTAGGCCATTAATATTTTAGCCTATTAACTAGCATATAATCAACATTTTTTTAATATGTAAAAAAAAATGTAAAATAAAAAAATTTTATTTTATTAAAAAATTATCTTGACAAAAAAAAAAATTACAGTATTATATATTACTTAAAAATAATAGTAAGGGCTATAGCTCAGCGGTAGAGCACCTCGTTTACACGTGCGCCAATGTTTTTTAAATTTTTATCGGGTTATACGATTCACAATAAAGTAAGTTTTGTGAAATATTTTGTCTTACTTTTATGATGATTTTATAATCAATATAACAGAACAACAGCATGACAAATAAGAAAATTTTAATTTACTTTAAATTGAAATTTATTTTTTAGTTGATATGGTAAATTTGAAAATTATTCAATGCTAAGCATGATGAGGATAGTACGAGGACCTCAAGATATTCTATTTTCTTACTTCATAAGCTTTAAGGTGTATAAAGTTTAAAAATTTGCAAGTAATAGAAACTTATTCTAAGTTAATCCATGCTAAATTAAGCAGACCTGTGTCAACATTCATTTTTTTTTTTAACTTTGGGATTGCTTTAATAAAAATTTTTAAGCACACGGAGCTATCTTATTATTTCAATAAAAAAAAGGATAGCAAAATAACTAATTTTTTTTTTAGTTGATGAAAGAGCCCAATGCAAAAAAATTGCATGTTGGGTTCCTAAAATAGTTATAAATTAAAAATGTAAATGCACATTTTTAACTATTTTACCGAGACTGTCTACGGTTCGAATCCGTATAGCCCTAAATTACTAAAATATTTAGTATTTTAATTATTATTGTTATTTACTAGTTAATATATTTGTTTATAGTTTTTACAGAAGCATATTAAATGTATATATACATATAATTAAATAAAATATTCAATTAATTAAATTTTTTTTTTATTTTTATTTTACAGGATTTACAGGAGTATATTAATGTTTTTGTTATCTAAATACAATTCTTTTTTTATTTTTTTATTAATAGCCAGTTTTATCCCTATATTAACTTTTTTTATTTCAAAGATTTTAACACCTATTAGTAACAATAATAAAGGACCAGAAAAACTTACTAGTTATGAATCAGGTATAGAACCAATGGGTGATGCTTGGATCCAGTTTCAAATTCGCTATTATATGTTTGCTCTAGTTTTTGTAATTTTCGATGTAGAAACAGTTTTTCTTTATCCTTGGGCTATGAGTTTTAATCAATTAGGTCTATTTGCTTTCATTGAAGCTTTAGTTTTTGTATTTATTTTAATTATTGGTTTAGTTTATGCATGGCGTAAAGGAGCACTAGAATGGTCTTAAATTCTAACTAATTACAATTTATTACAATTATAAAAATCAATCAAATTAATAATTTTATGAAGCCACTTATAAATCCACTTTCTAATCAAAAAAATTCAAATTCCTTTATTTTAACTACTTTTAATGATTTTTCAAATTGGGCTAGGCTTTCTAGTTTATGGCCACTTCTCTATGGTACTAGTTGTTGTTTTATTGAATTTGCGTCATTAATTGGCTCACGTTTTGATTTTGATCGTTATGGTTTAGTTCCAAGATCCAGTCCACGACAAGCAGATCTTATAATAACAGCTGGTACTGTAACAATGAAAATGGCACCATCTTTAGTAAGATTATATGAGCAAATGCCCGAGCCTAAATATGTAATTGCTATGGGAGCATGTACGATTACAGGAGGTATGTTTAGTACAGATTCTTATAGTACAGTTCGTGGAGTTGATAAATTAATTCCTGTAGATATTTATTTACCTGGTTGTCCGCCAAAACCAGAAGCTATTATAGATGCTATAATAAAACTTCGTAAAAAAGTAGCGCAAGAAACATATAAAGATAAATATAAATTTAAACAAGGAGAAAGATATTTAACATTAAATCATAAATTTAATTCTATATCTGCACTTAGTACTACACAATATAATAAACAAATATATTCTCAATTTTCTAAACCTCAATTTAATTCAAATTTAGAAACTTTTGCTTCAACTGAAAAAAATGAAAATTTAACTTTTTTTTTTAAAAAAGAAGATAATAAAAAAAATATTTAAAATAAATAGGATTTTATAGTAACTTAAATATGTTAAATACTTATACAAATAATTCTACTACTACTAAAATACAAGGGCGATTATCCACTTGGCTAGCAAAACATAACCTAGCCCATCGACCTTTAGGTTTTGATTATCAAGGTGTAGAAATTTTACAAATTAGATCTGAAAATTGGCTTTCTATAGCGGTTGCTTTATATGTTTATGGTTTTAATTATCTTCGTTCTCAATGTGCTTATGATGTAGCACCTGGTGGGTTATTAGCTAGTGTATATCATTTTACAAAAATACAAAATAATGCAGATCAGCCAGAAGAAATATGTATAAAAATTTTTGTATCAAGACAAAAACCTAAAATACCATCTGTCTTTTGGATTTGGAAAAGTGCGGATTTTCAAGAACGAGAATCTTACGATATGTTAGGAATTTTGTATGAAAACCACCCACGTCTTAAACGTATATTAATGCCTGATACTTGGATTGGTTGGCCTTTACGTAAAGATTACATTGTACCGGATTTTTATGAGTTACAAGATGCTTATTAATAAAAATTTAAAAGCTAATTAAAAAAAAATTATTAGATTTACTAAATATTAAAATTATTGTTGTTAAATAATAAAAAAGTAACCAACATTAATTAAAAATATACATTTTTTTTTTAATTTTGTTTTATTGTCTAATTTAAGACAATAAAACAAAATAATGTATATACAAATATATAATAAAATTAAAAAAAGTTATTTTATAATGCCAGAAACCAGATTTGAACTGGTGACACAAGGATTTTCAGTCCTCTGCTCTACCAACTGAGCTATTCCGGCTTTTTCATTGGCTTATGCTAACATAAATTTCTAGTTAATGTCAATCAATTTTGGGGGTAGAGGGACTTGAACCCTCACGGTCAATAAAGCCAACGGATTTTCTTTTTACTACAACTAACGTAGAAAATTGGACTCTATTTTTATCCCCGCTTACGCTGAATATTTATTTTAAATAATATTTTTCACTTGTATTAATAAATGAAATTAAATTAAAAAATTTTAAATATTATTCCTAGAATAGCTTTCATTGAGTCTCTGTACCTATTTTATTGTTAAATAAAATAATATTTGGCTCAGAATTGATTGTTTATTAAACCACCTAAGTTTCCCTGAATTTGAAAAAATAGTATTTAGTTATATTTAGTTAGTCATTTACTAAGGCTCAAATTATTTAAGTCCGTAGCGTCTACCAATTTCGCCATACCCCCTTTTTTTTTAGTTAATAAAAATTAAAAAAGAAAATTACATAAAAAAAATTTAATATTGGTACCATTAATCATTATAGTATTTTATAAAATTTAAAGCAATATTTTATGTAAATATATATATGTATATATGTCATTTTTCTTTAGTTAATAAAGAAAAATTAAGTAATAATTATTGCATTATTAAAAATTTATTGATATAATTAACGAGGTGGTTGAGTTACTTAAATTAAAAATTAAAAAAAAATTATTATTAATTGTTATTAACAGAGCCTGCTTAGCTCAGAGGTCAGAGCACCGCACTTGTAATGCGATGGTCATCGGTTCGACTCCGATAGCGGGCTTTTTTTAATACGAAACATATGATTAAAAATAAGTATTAAAAATAAAAAATTTAAAAGTTTTAAATTTTTATTAATATAGTTTTTTTATATAAAAAAATAGTGTTGTTTTTTTTTGTACAGTCTCTCATGTTATGATGTTTTTGACTAAAAAAAAAATGTAGAATTTTTGATAAAAAAAAGTTAAATAAATTTAAAATAAAAAAACTTTATAAATAAAAACAAATTGATTAAATATCTTTTATTTTTTATTATTAATAATAATATTATTTTTTTTTTATTTCTTTGTAAAAATAAGGAGTTTTTATGTCCCGTTATCGAGGACCTCGTGTAAAAATAATACGTCGTTTAGGAGTTTTACCAGGATTAACAAATAAAACACCGCAATTAAAATCTAGTTCTGCCAACCAATCAACTTCTAATAAAAAAATTTCTCAATATCGAATTCGTTTAGAAGAAAAACAAAAATTACGTTTTCATTATGGAATAACAGAACGACAATTACTTAATTATGTGCGTATTGCTAGAAAAGCAAAAGGATCAACAGGTGAAATATTATTACAACTACTTGAAATGCGTTTAGATAATGTTATTTTTCGATTAGGTATGGCTCCTACGATTCCTGGAGCAAGACAACTAGTTAATCATAAACATATTATAGTTAATCATCGTATAGTAGATATACCAAGTTACCGGTGTAAACCTCAAGATTTTATTACTATAAAAAATAGACAAAAATCTCAGGATATAATTACTAAAAATATAGATTTTAATCAAAAATATAAAATACCAAATCATTTAACTTATAATTCTTTAGAAAAAAAAGGATTTGTTAATCAAATACTAGATCGTAAATTAATTGGTTTAAAAATAAATGAATTATTAGTTGTAGAATATTATTCTCGTCAAGCTTAACTAAAATTTAGTAGTTTTTTAATTACATATATAATTACATATATAATGTATAAAACATTATATAACTTGTAACTTAGGAAAGAGAGGGATTCGAACCCTCGGTAAACAAAAATTTACATAGCATTTCCAATGCTACGCCTTCGACCACTCGGCCATCTTTCCTATAATATTTTTTTGTAATTTTAAGGCATAAGTTTAAAGAATAGCAAGTTTTTTTAATTAGTAAATTCTCCTTTTTTTAAAATTATATTTAATATATATATATATTATATATAAATATGTATATATATTTTTATTTAAATAAATTATTTGTTAAAAATTTTTTTAATGGATTTATTCTCAAATAAAGGGAATATTAAATTTTTTTCAAAGCTCTATTTGATTATGCCTCGATCTCAAAAAAATGATAATTTTATTGATAAAACTTTTACAATTGTTGCAGACATTTTATTAAGAATAATTCCAACTTCACAAAGGGAAAAAGAAGCTTTTACATATTATAGAGATGGTGTGATTTGAATTTTAAACCCTTAAAAAAGAGAATAAAACATGAAAATATTTAATTGCATGAAACTTATACTTAGTGAAGGTTAATTTGAAAAAAAAAATAATTCCTTCTGTCGTGTACCTTCGATTGATGTAGCCTTTAATTTTTTCATTTTTTTAGATTTAAAATATTAAGCAAAAGGTTAAAGCTATAATTTTATTTTATAAGCCTACATAGTTGGAAAAGCATTACGTGTAGAAATTGACAACACAAAAACTTCGTAAAATTTTAAATAAAATTTGTTTTATATTCAATAGTAAAAACTATTTACTAGTAAATTTATGGTTAGAAAAACAAAAATCCATCTCATTTGTAAATTGGGTACTCATATAACCATCGGAGATTGTCGAAAAAGCTAATCCTTTAAAAAAACAAAGTGTTAAGAACAAAGAAAAATTTAAAAATTAAATTTGAAATTAAAGTAAAAATCCTTTTTAAAAAAAGGATGGTTAGCTCTTTTTTTTGAAAAACTAGCCCTTGATATTTTATTATATTGGGTAAAATTTTTTGTAAATTTTATAGATTAATCCCTTTTTATATATTAAACAAGAGAAGCCGTATGAAATGAAAATTTCATGTACGGTTTTGAAACAAAGTTTATAAAATTTTATAAACGATTGTAACGAATGTCAGCTCAATCTGAAGGAGAATACGCAGAAGCTTTACAAAACTATTATGAAGCTATGCGCTTAGAAATTGACCCTTATGATCGAAGTTATATACTTTACAACATAGGGCTTATTCATACAAGTAATGGAGAACACGCAAAAGCTTTAGAATACTATTTTCAAGCATTAGAGCGAAATCCATCTTTACCACAAGCTTTTAATAATATGGCTGTGATCTGTCATTACGTGCGACTATCAATATAATATATTTTTTTAGTAAAAAAACTACCACAAATTGTAAATAAAAAAAAGTGGAGACTTATTACATATAAATCATTAGAAAATATTTTTATTAGCTGTAATAAATAAAACTTCATTAGAAGTCCAAAAACAAAAAATGACTTAAATGAAAGTCTAAAACCTCTATGGATAATGTAATTAAATTTGTTAAAAAAGCACCGTAACGATCCAGTATTTAAATTGTGATTCAATAAAAAAAGTTGTTTTACTTAAAAATTCACTTATGTAATAAAATTGAATTAAATCATAATTAAATAAACAGCGGTGTAGTTTCAGATCCTAAAGAGATAAAGTATTTTTGATAAATTAATTATTAAATATAAATTAATTATTAAATACTAAGAAAATTTAACTAAAAATAAGATAGTTACCCTTTTTTTTATAGGAGAAAAGACAAAAATAAAAGAAAAAAATGAAAATTTTTTTTCTTTTATTTAAAACTTATTTCATTAACTAATTTTTAATTATAAACCTATTATATTAATTGAATTTGCATAAGTTTTTTTAATTAGGTAATCATCTATATTAAATTTAATTAAATGAGCCGTATGAGGTAGGAAACTCTCATGTACGGTTCTAAGGGAGGATACTTTTATCTATCCCAACCGAGGAGAACAGGCTATTCAGCAAGGAGATTCTGAAACATCCGACGCTTGGTTTAATCAAGCAGCAGATTATTGGAGACAAGCAATATCACTTGCTCCAAGCAATTATATTGAAGCACAAAATTGGTTAAAAATAACAGGACGTTTTAAATAAAAAAATAATATATAAAAGATAAACTTCAATTATTTTAATTAAAAATGTAATTGAAATCTATATGGTCCATTACGCACCATAAAGATGTGTCATAATAAATTTGAATACCTGCCTTAGGTAATTTCTGTATTATAGTTGCTCCAGTTTTAAACTGGTAAAAAAAAAGTTAAATAAGAAAATCTTTTAGAAGTTTACTATTTATTATTGGTGGGTTTTTCCTATGCCTCGTCTGAAGAGAGGAGAATCTAGATGACTATTCGTTCACCGGAACCAGAAGTCAAGATTATGGTAGAAAAAGATCCCGTAAAAACTTCTTTTGAAAAATGGGCTAAACCAGGGCATTTTTCAAGAACTTTAGCTAAGGGTCCTAATACTACAACTTGGATTTGGAACTTACATGCTGATGCTCATGATTTTGACAGTCATACGAATGATTTGGAAGAAATTTCTCGTAAAGTATTTAGTGCTCACTTTGGTCAATTAGCTGTTATTTTTATCTGGCTAAGTGGTATGTATTTTCATGGGGCTCGTTTTTCAAATTATGAAGCATGGCTAAGTGATCCTACTCATATTAAACCTAGTGCTCAAGTTGTTTGGCCAATAGTAGGACAAGAAATTTTGAATGGAGATGTAGGTGGAGGTTTTCAAGGAATACAAATAACCTCCGGCTTTTTTCAACTTTGGCGGGCATCCGGAATAACTAGTGAATTACAGCTTTATTCAACTGCCATTGGTGGATTAGTTTTTGCAGCTTTAATGCTTTTTGCTGGATGGTTTCATTATCACAAAGCTGCTCCTAAATTAGCTTGGTTTCAAAATGTAGAATCTATGTTAAATCATCATTTAGCAGGTTTATTAGGTTTAGGATCTTTATCTTGGGCAGGACACCAAGTACATGTTTCCTTACCTATTAACAGACTTTTAGATGCCGGAGTAGATCCTAAAGAAATACCACTTCCTCATGAATTTATTTTAAATCGTGATCTTTTAGCGCAGCTTTATCCAAGTTTTTCAAAAGGATTAACCCCTTTTTTTACTCTAAATTGGTCAGAATATTCAGATTTTTTAACTTTTCGCGGAGGATTAAACCCAATTACTGGAGGTTTATGGTTAACTGATACAGCGCATCATCATTTAGCTATTGCAGTTCTTTTTCTGATAGCTGGTCATATGTATCGAACTAATTTTGGTATTGGCCATAGCATGAAAGAAATTTTAGAAGCTCATAAAGGTCCATTTACAGGCGAAGGCCATAAAGGATTATATGAAATTTTAACTACTTCATGGCATGCTCAACTAGCTATTAATTTAGCTATGCTAGGTTCTTTAACTATCATAGTAGCTCATCATATGTATGCTATGCCTCCTTATCCATATTTAGCCACTGATTATGCTACTCAACTTTCGCTATTTACACATCATATGTGGATTGGTGGTTTTATTATAGTTGGAGCTGCTGCACATGCAGCTATTTTTATGGTAAGAGACTATGATCCAACAACTCAATATAACAATTTATTAGATCGTGTTTTACGGCACCGTGATGCAATAATATCACATCTAAACTGGGTTTGTATATTTTTAGGCTTCCATAGTTTTGGGTTATATATTCATAATGATACAATGAGTGCTTTAGGTCGTCCTCAAGATATGTTTTCAGATACTGCTATACAATTACAGCCAGTTTTTGCTCAATGGATACAAAACACTCATGCTTTAGCACCTAGCTTAACAGCTCCCAATGCAACAGCAAGTACTAGCTTAACTTGGGGAGGTGGTGACTTAGTTGCAGTAGGTGGAAAAGTTGCTTTATTACCAATTCCATTAGGAACGGCGGACTTTTTGGTACATCATATTCATGCTTTTACTATTCACGTAACTGTCTTAATACTTTTAAAAGGTGTTTTATTTGCTCGTAGTTCTCGTTTAATACCTGATAAAGCTAATCTTGGTTTTAGATTTCCTTGTGATGGGCCTGGAAGAGGAGGAACATGCCAAGTATCTGCCTGGGATCATGTTTTCTTAGGCTTATTCTGGATGTACAATGCTATTTCTGTCGTTATTTTTCATTTTAGCTGGAAAATGCAATCTGATGTATGGGGCAGTATCAGCGATCAAGGAATTGTTACTCATATTACAGGAGGAAATTTTGCACAAAGTTCAATCACAATTAATGGCTGGCTGCGTGATTTCTTATGGGCACAAGCATCTCAAGTAATTCAATCTTATGGTTCTTCATTATCTGCATATGGTCTTTTATTTTTAGGTGCTCATTTTGTTTGGGCTTTTAGTTTAATGTTTTTATTTAGTGGTCGTGGATATTGGCAAGAACTTATTGAGTCTATCGTTTGGGCTCACAACAAACTAAAAGTTGCCCCTGCTATTCAGCCTAGAGCCTTAAGTATTGTACAAGGTCGTGCTGTAGGAGTAGCTCATTACCTTCTGGGTGGAATTGCCACAACATGGGCATTCTTCCTAGCGAGAATTATTTCAGTAGGATAATGGCTAGGAGGATTTGAAAAGCATTATGGCATCAAGATTTCCAAAATTTAGCCAGGGCCTATCTCAAGACCCAACTACTCGTCGTATTTGGTTTGGTATTGCCACTGCACATGACTTTGAAAGTCATGATGATATGACTGAAGAGCGTCTGTATCAAAAAATTTTTGCTTCTCACTTTGGTCAGCTAGCAATTATTTTTTTATGGACCTCTGGTAACTTATTTCACGTAGCTTGGCAGGGTAATTTTGAAGCATGGGGACAAGATCCTTTACATGTACGACCAATTGCTCATGCAATTTGGGATCCACATTTCGGTCAACCCGCCGTAGAAGCATTTACTCGAGGCGGAGCATCAGGTCCAGTTAATATAGCTTATTCTGGAGTATATCAATGGTGGTATACAATTGGTTTACGTACTAATCAAGATCTTTATACCGGAGCTCTTTTTTTACTATTTCTTTCAGCTCTTTTTCTAATAGCAGGTTGGTTACATTTACAACCAAAATGGAAACCGAGTGTTTCATGGTTTAAAAATGCAGAATCCCGTCTTAATCACCATTTATCAGGACTTTTTGGAGTAAGTTCTTTAGCATGGACTGGACATTTAGTTCATGTAGCTATTCCTGAATCTCGAGGTGAACATGTAAGATGGAATAACTTGTTAACAGCATTACCACATCCCCAAGGTTTAGGACCTTTTTTTGCAGGACAATGGAATGTTTATGCTCAAAATCCTGATTCAAATAGTCATTTATTTGGTACTAGTGAAGGATCTGGTACTGCTATTTTAACTTTTCTTGGAGGGTTTCATCCACAAACACAAAGTTTGTGGTTAACTGATATGGCTCACCATCATTTAGCTATTGCAGTTGTTTTTATTATAGCTGGTCATATGTATCGAACTAATTTTGGTATTGGCCATAGTATGAAAGAAATTTTAGAAGCGCATACTCCTCCGGGAGGCCGTTTGGGTCGTGGACATAAAGGTCTTTATGATACAATTAATAATTCTCTTCATTTTCAATTAGGTCTTGCTTTAGCTTCTTTAGGAGTTATTACTTCTTTAGTAGCTCAACACATGTATTCTTTACCTCCATATGCATTTTTAGCACAAGATTTTACTACTCAAGCTGCATTATACACTCATCACCAATATATTGCCGGATTTATAATGACAGGTGCTTTTGCTCACGGAGCTATTTTTTTTATAAGAGATTATAATCCAGAACAAAACAAAGATAATGTATTGGCAAGAATGTTAGAGCATAAAGAAGCAATTATATCGCATTTAAGTTGGGCTAGTCTTTTTTTAGGCTTCCATACTTTGGGACTTTATGTTCATAATGATGTTATGCTTGCTTTTGGTACTCCAGAAAAACAAATTTTAATTGAGCCTGTATTTGCTCAATGGATACAATCTGCTCATGGTAAAGCTTTATATGGTTTTGATGTACTTTTATCATCAGTAGATAGTCCAGCTTTCAATGCTGGCCAAACTATATGGCTACCAGGTTGGTTAGATGCTATTAATAATAATAGCAATTCATTGTTTTTAACGATTGGTCCTGGAGATTTTTTAGTTCACCATGCTATTGCTTTAGGTTTACATACAACTACATTGATTTTAGTAAAAGGTGCTTTAGATGCACGTGGCTCTAAATTAATGCCAGATAAAAAAGAATTTGGTTATAGTTTTCCGTGCGATGGTCCAGGCCGAGGTGGAACTTGTGATATTTCAGCATGGGATGCTTTTTATTTAGCTGTTTTTTGGATGCTAAATACTATTGGATGGGTTACTTTTTATTGGCATTGGAAACATATTACTTTATGGCAAGGAAATGTAGCTCAATTTAACGAATCTTCTACATATTTAATGGGGTGGTTGCGAGATTATTTATGGTTAAATTCTTCCCAATTAATTAATGGTTATAATCCGTTTGGTATGAATAGTTTGTCTGTTTGGGCATGGATGTTTTTATTTGGACATCTTGTCTGGGCTACTGGGTTTATGTTTTTAATTTCTTGGCGTGGATATTGGCAAGAACTTATTGAAACTTTGGCTTGGGCTCATGAACGTACGCCTTTAGCTAATTTAGTTCGCTGGAAAGACAAACCAGTAGCTCTTTCTATTGTTCAAGCACGGTTAGTTGGGTTAGCTCATTTCTCAGTAGGTTATATATTTACTTATGCTGCTTTTTTAATTGCTTCTACATCAGGTAAATTTGGTTAATAGTTATTAAATAGGCTAAAAAAAAAATTATTGAACAGGATAGATTATGGTTTTCAAGCCATAATCTATCCTGTTCAATATGCAAAAAATATAACAAAATAAAAAAAAATTATGGCAAAAAAAAGTCTTATTGAAAGAGAAAAAAAAAGACAAAAATTAGAAAAAAAATATTATAATTTTCGTCAATCTATGAAAAAAAAAATAAAGGAAACTTTATCCTTAGATGAAAAATGGAAATTTCAAAAACAATTACAAACTTTACCACGTAACAGTGCACCTACAAGACTTCATCGTCGCTGTTTTTTAACTGGAAGACCTAGAGCAAACTATCGTGATTTTGGTTTATCTAGACATGTATTAAGAGAAATGGCTCATGCATGTTTTTTACCTGGAATAACTAAATCCAGTTGGTAAAAAATTTTGAAAAAAAAATGAAAAAAAATTGTAATTAAAAAGCCCCCCTAAATTCAACTTCTAATTATAATTGGGGGGTTTCATGAGAAAATAAAAAAAAATTATTGTTTAATAACTTAAAAGTATGTTATTATAACGTGACGCGGAGTAGAGCAGCCTGGTAGCTCGCAAGGCTCATAACCTTGAGGTCATGGGTTCAAATCCCGTCTCCGCTAAATTTATATTATATAAAGTTATCTAAAAATATAATGCAAAATTTATTATTTTTTTTTTTTATTTTTTCCTCTAATTACTAATTACTTTTTTTTTTTATGATAAAATAAAAAGAGGCGGGTAGCGGGAATCGAACCCGCATATTCTCCTTGGCAAGGAGGAATTTTACCATTAAACTATACTCGCAGTTTTACTTTATATATATATATATATAAGTATATATATATTTTTTGTAACATAGTCAATTATTTATTAAATTTATTTTAAATTAATTATTTAATTCAAATAATTTTAAATAAAAAAACCTCCCTAGTAGAAAATTATATCAAAGGACTTGTAAAAACTGCCTTTTAAAACTTATAATATAAAATCTACATAGGGAAGAAAGTTAAAAGTTTTCTTTTATTTTTAATTTAGAAAATTAAAAATAAAATTTTATGATATGAAAGAATTAAGAACACCAACCAAAAAAACCAATCCAATCCATAATGAAGCACCTGAAAACACAACATTTTTACTACTTGACCAACCATCAGGAGAGGCAAGCACGACAGGTACACCAATTACTAGTAAAAACGAAATAGCAATTAATGCAAATACAGCCAACTGAAAGGCAATAGTCATGGTTGTGATTCTCCAAATTGAAAAATAAATTAAATTATACCATTAGTCCTTTTCTAGTAATTATTTACTTACTCAGTCAAAAACATTCCAATTTTTTTTTTAATTTAAAAAGTTAACATTTACTTTTCATTTATGTAACGATATTTTTAAATAAGTTTTTATTATTATATAATTAATGACCTTACTATTTTTTTTTTCATTTAAAGAAAATAGGAGAGATGGCCGAGTGGTTGATGGCTCCGGTCTTGAAAACCGGCATAGTTCTAAAAACTATCGAGGGTTCGAATCCCTCTCTCTCCTTTTTTATAAGAAACATTTAAATTTTGTTAAAATGGCTCGACTTTTTTTAGTCGAGCCATTTTAAATTTTCAATAATTAATTTATTTTTTAATTATTAATTAAGAGGTGTCATGGAAAGAGCAGGCTCGAAATCACGATCAATTCCTTTTTCAAATCCAGCTGCAGCCGCACGTGCTCTTCCTGCATGCCATAAATGACCTATAAAGAAGAAAAATCCTAATACGAAATGGGAAGTAGCTAACCAACTTCGTGGAGAAACATAGTTTACTGCATTAATTTCAGTAGCTACGCCACCTACAGAATTTAAAGAACCTAATGGAGCGTGAGTCATATATTCTGCAGAACGTCGTTCTTGCCAAGGTTGAATATCTTTTTTCAATTTACTCAAATCTAATCCATTAGGACCTCGTAAAGGTTCTAGCCATGGAGCACGAAGATCCCAAAAACGCATCGTTTCTCCTCCAAAGATAATTTCTCCAGTTGGAGAACGCATAAGATATTTACCTAAACCAGTAGGTCCTTGAGCAGAACCTACATTAGCTCCAAGTCGTTGATCTCTAACTAGGAAGGTGAAAGCTTGTGCTTGAGAAGCTTCTGGTCCAGTAGGACCATAAAATTCACTTGGATAAGCAGTATTATTAAACCAAACAAAACAACAAGCGGTAATACCAAAACCAGCAACTGCGGCAAGACTATAAGATAAATAAGCTTCTCCAGACCAGACAAGAGCACGACGAGCCCAAGCAAACGGTTTTGTTAAAATATGCCAAATTCCACCAAAAATACAGATAGAACCTAACCAAACATGCCCTCCAATAATATCCTCTAAGTTATCTACACTAACAATCCATCCTTCTCCACCAAAAGGGGATTTAAGTAAATAACCAAATATAACACTAGGATTAAGAGTAAGATTTGTAATTTTTCTTACATCGCCCCCTCCAGGAGCCCAAGTATCATAAACACCCCCAAAATATAGAGCTTTAAATACTAAAAGAAAGGCTCCAGCACCTAGTAAAACTAAATGAATACCTAAAATTGTAGTCATTTTATTTTTATCTTTCCAAACATAACCAAAAAATGGAAAAGATTCTTCTAAAGTTTCTGGTCCGATAAGCGCATGATAAATACCTCCAAAACCCAAAACGGCGGAAGAAATTAAATGAAGTACTCCAGATACAAAATATGGAAAAGTGTCTATAACTTCTCCACCAGGGCCTACTCCCCACCCTAAGCTAGCTAAATGGGGAAGTAAAATTAATCCTTGTTCATACATAGGTTTTTCTGGTACAAAATGAGCTACTTCAAAAAGATTCATTGCTCCAGCCCAAAATACAATTAGTCCAGCATGAGCTACATGAGCGCCTAGTAATTTACCAGATAAATTAATAAGTCTAGCATTACCAGCCCACCAAGCAAAACCAGTGGTTTCTTGATCACGACCACCTAAAGACAAGGTTCCATTAAAGAGCGTTTCCACGGGGTAGAACCTCCTCGGGGAATACAAGATTTTCATGAGGCTGATCTTGAGCTGCCATCCAAGCACGAATACCTTCATTTAAAAGAATATTTTTAGTATAGAAAGTTTCAAATTCAGGATCTTCTGCTGCACGAATTTCCTGAGAAACAAAGTCATAAGCTCTTAGATTTAAAGCTAGACCAACTACTCCAATAGCGCTCATCCATAAACCGGTTACTGGAACAAATAACATAAAAAAATGCAACCAGCGTTTATTAGAAAATGCAACACCAAAAATTTGAGACCAAAAACGATTAGCTGTAACAAAAGAATAAGTTTCTTCAGATTGAGTTGGATTAAAAGCACGGAATGTATTCGCACCATCACCATCTTCAAATAAAGTATTTTCAACAGTTGCACCATGAATAGCACATAAAAGAGCTGCTCCTAAAACTCCAGCAACTCCCATCATATGAAAAGGGTTTAAAGTCCAGTTATGAAAACCTTGAAAAAATAAAATAAATCGAAAAATAGCTGCTACACCGAAACTAGGTGCAAAAAACCAACCTGATTGACCAAGCGGATAAATTAAAAATACAGAAACAAAAACAGCAATTGGACCAGAAAAAGCAATTGCATTATAAGGACGTAGTTGTACAGATCTAGCTAACTCAAATTGGCGCAACATAAAGCCGATTAAAGCAAAAGAACCATGAAGAGCAACGAAAGTCCATAAACCTCCTAATTGACACCAACGAGTAAAATCTCCTTGTGCTTCAGGACCCCATAGTAGCAATAAAGAATGTGCTAAACTGTTAGCAGGAGTAGAAACTGCAGCAGTTAGAAAATTACAGCCTTCTAAATAAGAACTAGCTAATCCATGAGTATACCATGAAGTAACAAAAGTTGTACCTGTAAACCATCCACCTAAAGAAAAATAAGCACATGGAAAAAGTAATAAACCAGACCAACCTACAAATACAAAACGATCTCTTCTTAGCCAGTCATCCATGCTATCAAATAAACCTTTTGGTTCTTTGGAAGACTTTCCAATGGCTATAGTCATAGTAATTCTCCTATTCAACTGTTTTAATTATTATTAAGTACCTTAAACATAAAAATAAAAATATTAATTAATTTTTATTTTTTTATAAATAAACTCTTCTACATTTTAGACAACTAAAAATTTAGAAGATAGGTCAACTTTTCTTTTCTTTGTTATTTATGTTTGTAAATGTCCCTTTAACTCAAATTTATTAATAATTTTATTATGTTTAGTAAAATCTACTATAATAATAACCAATTTATTGTAAATAAAAATGGTTAAATTTACTAACAATTTATTTATTTATTTTAAATGTGTTTTTTATGTAAATAAATAAACATTTTACTATAAATTTATTTTTGTTATTAATTTATAATTAATAACAAAAATGTACTTTTATCAAGTATATTATATCAATTAATTATCTTATATCCAATTTAGTCATAATATTTAATAATTAATAAAAAAGTAATTATTAGTTAACAAAATTTCAATATTTTATATTTAAATATATATTTATATATAGGTATATAAGCCCTTTATCAGACTTGAACCGATGACTTACGCCTTACCATGGCGTTACTCTACCACTGAGTTAAAAGGGCTGTTTTACAAATTGACTAAAAATAAATACAATTGAAGTTTGTGATAAAAAAGACATATTTGTCAACTCAAATTTTATTTTTAAACTAAAAATTTATCTAAATTTTTTAATTTAAAACGTTTTATTAAAATATTTTTGTAAGTATTTATCATTAAAAAACTTAATAATATTATTAACTATTGACAGTAAATAAAGAATTAAGTAACATAAGTAGGAGGATTAAGCCCCCATCGTCTAGTGGCCTAGGACACCTCTCTTTCAAGGAGGCGACGGGGATTCGAATTCCCCTGGGGGTATTATAAAAAAGGTTTTTTAAGATTTAATTATTATACAAAATTTTTTATATAATAATTGAAAAAAAAAAAAAAACGACAAAGTTATTTTTTAGCTTAAATTTATTGTTTTTTTTTTTTTGTTGTTGTTGTTGGGTCGATGCTCGAGCGGTTAATGGGGACGGACTGTAAATCCGCTGGCAATGCCTACGCTGGTTCAAATCCAGCTCGGCCCAAATTTTACCGAGATTTACAAACCTAAAAATTTTATATATTTTTTTTTATTTTCTACTTAAATTAACTTTTTTAGAAAAAAGTTAATTTAATAAAATATTGTTAATTTGACATAAAGCTTTTTAGATCGCCATAATAAAATAAATAAATGTTTATAGGGATTGTAGTTCAATTGGTTAGAGCACCGCCCTGTCAAGGCGGAAGTTGCGGGTTCGAGTCCCGTCAATCCCGAAATATTTAATTAAACTAAATTAACTAATTTTAATAAAATTTTATTAATATTTTTTTTACTTTTTAGTAAACTAATCTAAATAATTTTTTTTATTACTCAATAAAAAATGTCCAAATTACTAATAAAAAGAAATGGTGTTAAAAACAGTATTTTTTTAACATCATTTCTTTTTACTAATATATTAAATTCAATTAATTTTTTTTTATTTTCTACATTTTAAAATAAAATAACTTTTAATTTATTTTGTTAATTATATTAATGAAATATTCAATTTCGTTTTGAAAAAGCCATTTATCTCTAAGTAATAGTTTTGTCATTTCATTTAATAAAACTTGATGAAAAGTAAAAAAATTTAATAAATATTGATAAATTTCTAAAAGAGTATAATAAATAAAAGAATCATTAAATAATAAATTATTTACTTTTAACCATCTTTGTTGATTATTTAATAATTCAAAACGACTCATACTTTCTAGTGGATTTTCAATTAACCAACGTTGATATAGGTATACAGGAGTAAATACTTGCGGACGTTTTAATTGAACACCAATTCCTTCAATACGCTTAAAAGTTTCAACATTGTTTTTATCAATAAAAGGTAATTGATTCCACCAATTTATAGAAAAATCATTTATGGAATCTCGACCATATCCACGACGAAGAAAAAATTGTTTTATTTTTTGACTTGAACGAGATTTCTCCCGTTCTCTTCTTGCTCCATAAGTAACATATAATCTTCTTAGCATTTCTTCGTCTATAAATAAACTTTGACGCGAAAAAATAAAATGATGATTTCGAAATAATAAACCAGTAGGGTCCCAAAGAAATCGTCCTCCGATAAATACCATAGGTTTACTTAATAATCGATATTCCATTTGATATTCTGTAAATAATCGTGAAAATCCTAATATTACAAACTGCTCTTCCAATAAAATATCTTCTAATTGAAATTCTAATTCTTGTACATTTCTTCGTCTTATTCGGGATAAAATCCTTTCATAAGGAAGTTGCTCTTTTGTTTTTTGCTGAACAATTTCAAAAAACTGAGAATTTTTTGATGGGCCATTAAATTCTTTTTTTTGTGAAAAATCAAAATTATATGCAACTTTGAATTCATTAGGTCTGTTTATCCAATTAAATAAATTAGTACGAATAAAATTAAGACGAAATACTTTTGGTGCCCAAGTTATATTACTAGTTAATTGAAAAAGTTCTTTTTTATAAGAAATGATTTGATTAAAAGATTTATTTAACAATGTATTTTTTTTATTTTGATTTATTATTGAAAAAAGTCCTTTTTTTATCATATATAAAGGATTTTTTGGTTGAAATTGAAAATGAAAATTATTTTTTTTATTAGTATTTTTTTTTTCAAATATTTCTAGCCATGAAAACTCTATTAAAAGACTTTCTAAAATATTACAAGCTAAATAAAAATCATTTTCAGCATATTTATCAAGTGAAATTAAATTATCCGGTTTATTTTCTAATATAAACAAAGAATCTCGAGCAGCTAACCCAGCTAAACAACCTAAAACATGAGGTAAAATAGTAAATTCTTTTATCGTTGATTCAAAAAGTGAAGGCTCTAAATACCATTTAGATAGATAATAAAATTTTTTTTTCCACAAATCATTACCAAAATATAAAGGATTTTTAAGCGAATTTTTTATAAACAAATTTTGTACAAGAACTTTTCCGACTTTGTAAAAAAGTGTCCCATAATTTTGCGTAAAATTTATTTTATTATTTATATATGTAGAACCTAAAGCTTGTCTATGAAATGCTAGTCTTATAGTTTTTTTTTCTATTACGGATTGGTTTTGAACAATAGTAATTAATAAAATTTCATTAATAAGTTCTGCTAAATCTCGTGCATTATACCCTATGGTTCTATGTCCAAATTCGTTAATAGAAGATTTTTTATTTTTTGAATAAAAATATTCACTATGTTTACTGCTTAGTAAAATCAAAAGTTTTTTTTGTCTTTGTAAAAGATTAAACATTCTAATATTTATTAATCGATCTAATCGATTTGGAGAAATTAAAGCAGGATCAACTTTTCTAGGAAGATGAGTCGAACCAATAACTACTATATTATGAGTATTTTTTTTACTAAAACCAGTTTGAAAATATTTTAAAAAAATACCAAGTAAAAAAGTTGGATCAGATTCCACATTTTGAGTTGAACGGTTTACATTAAGTTCGTGAATGTTTTGCATCCATACTATACACGGAGATAGTTTTTTTGCTAATTCTAAAATAAGATTTAATCTTCGTAAACTTTCCATTAAAATATTCATCCAACTTTCAGTTAAAATATCAGGTTTATTATATAAAAGTTTATTTATAGATATTTTTATTAAAGGAACAAAAGAATTTGCAGCTAAATTTTTAACCAAATATGAGCGTCCAGTTTCTAATGAACCTATTAATAAAATTCCTTTGGAAGAAAAAAGTCTTAATTCAAGTGGAACAGGTTTTTTATATAAAGCTGATTTTAAAGTACTAATTTGACACGGGATATTTAAGGAAATACTTTTTTGCCAATAAGATAAAAAAACTAAATTTTCTGCTAAATAAAATTGATGAAACGGATAATTTATTAAATTTTTTTGATAATCTTCAGTTAAGTTTTCTAAATAATTTGTAAATTTGTATTGTTTCACAATTGAATTGCCAAATTGAAAACTTTTAAAACTAGTACTAGAAGTAAATTTTGATCTATATTGTTCAATACTTTTATCAGTGATTAAAGATTGAACCAATAGTTTTCGTTCTCTACGAGAAAGGTCTAACCCTTTATTTTTAATTAATAATTTGTTTATTTTTTTTTTATTAAATAAATAAAATTTTGCATTTTTTATATAGTGTTTTAAATTTCGAAAAAAATGCATTAATAAATTTTCTGATTTAATAAATTGTATTGAATTATTATGTAGTAAACTATCTAAATACTTTCCACGTGAAGAGTCTATTAAAGATTGAATTATTTCAAAATATTTCCATAATTCAAAATAATCTGAACCTAATAAATTAGAAAAATATTTTTGAAAAAGAAAATAGTTAAAAATAATAAAACTTATAGCTGCTACATATTCTTTATTCCAGTTAATAACAAAATTTAAATAAAAAGATGGCCATATCATTTTTTGATTATTATGTTGTTTATTAATTTCTTTTAATAAACGTAAATTCCAAATTTCAAATGAATTACCAATAATTCTATTTTTTAAATTAAATAACAAACTTTTTAAGAAGTAATTAGATTTTTCTTTTTTATTTTGTAAAGTTGTTAGCCAAATATAATTAAATTGATCATTAGTCTTTAATAATAATTCTAAAAATGAATTTAAAACTATTTTTTTTAAATATTTCCACCATTTAAAAGTAAAAAACCATGGTATATATTTTTCAACGAAAGCCCACTTTACTGATTTTTTGAATATTTGATTTATTTTAGTTTGTGAAATTAATTTAGTAGATTTCTTTGAAAAATATGATAATGTATTTTTATTTTTTTCATATTTTAAATTTCTAGTATTTATATTATTATTTAAAATAGTATCAATTAAATTTTCTTTAAATTTAGATTTTGTAATAAATAATTTATTAGTCCAATTGACTATTTGATTATTTTCGTTTTTAATTTTGATAAAAAATTCAGAAAGTACATTATTTTCAAAATAATTTATTTGATAAACATTATTTTTTTGTTTTAATGTATTTTGAATATATGAGTTTTTCTCAAAATTAAGGTTTTTTAAATTTTTTGTTTTTTTATAAAAAACTGGATTAAATTTAACTAATGAATTAAATAAGTTATTTAAGTCAAAATTATACAAAAAAATTAATTTTTTGTAGTTAAATTTTTTTAAAGTTTTTAATAAACAAGTTTTATATATTTGTAATTCAATATTTAAATTTTTTTTTTTTTGAAAAAAAATTAATTGATTATTAGACAAGTTTTTTTTTTCTATAATTGTACTTTTTATTAATTGTGTATATGTTAAATTATTTTTTTTATTTTTTTTTAAGTAAAAATTTAAATTTTTTTTAGGACTTAAATTAAAATAATGTAAAAAGTTTAATAATTCTAATGTATCAGCTTTAAAAAATTGAGAGTTTAATAAAATTTCATTAGATATTTTTATCGAACTAAAATAGTTTTTTTCATTTTGCCAGATTGGTGAGAAAAAAATGCTATTAAAAACTTTTGTGTAAATTTTATTATTATTAATATCATTGAAATAATTAATAAAAAAGTTAGTAATTAATATTTTATCAAAATAACAATAAGTATTTAATTTATAATAAATATTGAACGTTACTTGTTTTAATAAAACATTTTTATTTAAAAAAAATTTGTAAAAATTTTTGGTTTTAATATTTTTAATTTGTGGAGAAAAAATAAAAAGTTTTGAAAATTTATATTTATTTTTAAGAAAAACAAATATAAGTTTTTTATAAAAAATAGAAATATTTTTTTTATTTAATTTATTAGACCATTTAGTAATTAAATTTTTATTATTTAAAAAATTTATTTTATTAGATAAAAATAATAAATTTTTTTGTTTTTCAATAAAAAACTTTGATGTTTTTTTGTTTTTGTTTTTTTCATTAATTAAAATAATTTTATTAAAATTATAATAAATATATTTAATTTTTTTTATACTATTATTATAAAAATAATTTTTTCCTTTTTTTTTCCAATTTAATAGATTTTGATCAATTATAATTTTTGTTATTTTTCTTAAATTTATCTTTTTTCTATAATAAAAAATTTTATTAATTAAAAATAAATTTTTATAAAAATAATTATAAACGAATTGATCCCTATTTGAAAATTGAGTATAAAATTTTGAAAAAATATTATAAATTTTTAAATTTTTTTTTAACTTTTTTTCTATTAAAACATTTGTTTTTTCTTTTTTTTTTTCAAAAATTATTTTAGTAATTAATAAATTTTTTTCTAATTTAAAATTTTCTTGATTTTGATAATTTAAATTATAATAAGCTGTTTTGATGTAAAATAAATTATATTTAATTATTAACAAATTTAATTTATCCAAAAAAGTAGTTAAATTTGTAAAATGGTTAATTTGAAATAAATTTTTTTTATTAGATTTCATATTTTGATTAATAATATATTTATGAATACAAAACCATAATAAATAAAAAACATTTTTAGAGGATTTAAAATTTGTTAATAAAATTAATTTTTTTATATTATTTTTTTTTTTATAAATAATCTTATAAGCATAATTTAAAAAAACAAAAAAATTTAAAGTTTTCTGGCTTTTTTTAATTTTGAATAAAAAAATTAATCTAGAATTATCTGACTTTGTAAAATGCCTAAAAATTTTATTTTCTGGTTTTTTAATTAGTCTAATTTTTTTTTTATACTCTTTATTACTAGAAAAACCAATACTTAATTGATCTATAGACAAAATATTTGAAAAAAGTTTATAACTAAAATTTAAAGTTTGTTTATTATTTAAAAAAAAAGTATTTGTAATATTTTTTTCATTTTCTGTAAATAAATTTTTTATCCATAATGTTAAATAATTTTTGAAAAAAGGACTCAAAAATAAATTTGATTTTATTATCTTTTTTTTGTTTTTATTAAAAAAAAATGTATTCCAAATTGTTGAAGTAATATTTTTTTTAACGTTTTTTTTGTACAAGAGTTTTTTATTTAAAAGCGATTTTAAAAAATTTTTGTTCGATTTAACAAAATCAGTTTCAATTAAATTAAAATTTTTTTTTATTTTAAGTTTATTTATTTTTTTCAATTTCAAATTTTGATCAATTATTAAATAATTATCTATTAATTTATTAGAGTTTTTTAAGTTATATAAGATATATTTTGACAGTTGATATGAAATTTTTGATAAATTTTTATCGGCTCTTAAATTTTTTTTTTCACTATATAAAGATTTTAATTTGAATAACTTTATATTTAATTTATTTTTATTGATATCAATTTTGTTTAAATCTTTTTTGTATTTAAATAAACCTTTTTTATATAATTGCCATAAATAAAATTCAGCATAATTATTAAAAAAAAACCATCCTTTTTTTTTTATTAAAATATAAGATTTTGCAATAATTGAATTCGTTTCATCCCAAATTTTTAAATTTTGAATTATGTTTTTTTTTACTAAATTGAATTCAGGATTTTTTTTTTTATAATCTGCTGAAATTACAAAATTAGTATTAGAATTTTCCAATTGAATTATTGAATTTAAATTATTTGATTTTAAAGGATTTTCTATTTCAAAAATTAATTTTTCACAAAAAGCAAAAAATATTTGAAGACCTAAAGTGTCTTCTAATATTTTTTTGTTTTCACTTGATCTTATTTTTATACTTTTTTTTGAATTTTCAAAAAAAATAGAATTAAATTTTTTTTCCCAATAATAATTTTTACAAAGTACATTAGTTATATAAAACTTAAAAAAATATTTTAAATCATTTGTATTTTTTTTTTTTAATAAGTTTTCAATTTTTTTTATAGAATTGGAAGAGATTTTCCAACTCGGCAAAATTTCTTTTATAATCCAAAGTTTCCACCATTCTGAATTTTTAATTAAACTTTTATTATATGGATGTATAGCATAAATTTTTTTTTTCAAACTTGTTCTAATCATCGAGTATTTTTTCTTTTTTAAATCTAAACCCTTAAAAATAGGTTGATGAGTAAAAGTTAAAGTACTTTTTTTATTAAAAATTTCTTCTAAATTTTTTTCCTTATATTTATAATAATTTATATGTCCAGAAACTACTTTAACTAAATTTAAATATTTTTTTTCAATAATAGCTTTATTATTTAAACGATATAAAAAAATGGACAATGTAATTAATAAAAAAAAATTTAATATTGAATTTTTGTTAGTTTTTGAACTTTTTAAGTCATGTAAAATTAATGAACTAATAATTCGAAAGTCAAAAAATTTAATAAAATTTTCTTTATTAAAAAAAAGTCTAATTAAAAATTTAATTAAATTTGATTTTGTGCATATTTCCAAAAAATATTGAGGGTTTTTTATTTCTTTCAGTTTTAATCTTTTATATAAGTATTTGTTTTTTGATAGTTCTTGTTTCATTTTTTTTACAGCAGTTAGATAAAACTTTATAATAACTAGATTTTTTATAACTTCAACTAAATAACTTTAAAAATTTTTAATTTTTTCGCTACTTTTTTTTAATATAAAGATACTAAATGTCTTTAAGCATTACTAATTTTTTTTATTTATAAAAAAAAAATTTCGCTAGTATTTTAATTAAAACTAAAATTTAAAAGTTTTTCATGGTTATTATTTTATTTAATATATTTATGTTATTTTCTTTATGATGACATAAACAGAAGGTTTCGTCAACTCATTTAAATTAAATATTTCATTATTAAATTTTTTTTTTTAATAAAGAAAACTTTATTTAATTCAATTTGTTTCAAATGGGCGAACGACGGGAATTGAACCCGCGCATGGTGGAACCACAATCCACTGCCTTAATCCACTTGGCCACGTCCGCCTTTTTTTAATTTAATAAAAAAATAATGACCTTAGGAATTTAATTCCTAAGGTCATTATTTTCAAGTTGTTATCCTATTTTATATAAATTTATAATAAATAAACTTATAACTAAAATATTAACCGTTTACAGAAGGAGCTTCAACAGAAGCTAAATCTAGAGGAAAATTATGCGCGTTACGTTCATGCATAACTTCCATACCAAGGTTAGCACGGTTGATGATGTCAGCCCAAGTGTTAATTACACGGCCTTGACTGTCAACAACAGATTGGTTAAAGTTAAAACCATTTAAGTTGAAAGCCATTGTGCTAATACCTAATGCAGTAAACCAAATACCTACTACAGGCCAAGCAGCTAAAAAGAAATGTAAAGAACGAGAGTTATTAAAGCTAGCGTATTGGAAAATAAGTCTACCAAAGTAACCGTGAGCAGCTACGATGTTGTAAGTTTCTTCCTCTTGACCAAACTTATAACCTGCGTTAGCAGATTCATTCTCAGTAGTTTCTCGGATTAAACTTGAAGTTACCAAGGAACCATGCATAGCACTAAATAGAGAGCCGCCGAATACACCAGCTACACCAAGCATGTGGAATGGGTGCATAAGGATGTTATGTTCAGCTTGGAACACAATCATAAAGTTAAAAGTACCAGAGATTCCTAAAGGCATACCGTCAGAAAAGCTTCCTTGACCAATAGGGTAGATCAAGAAAACAGCAGTAGCAGCCGCAACAGGAGCTGAATATGCAACAGCGATCCAAGGACGCATACCTAAACGGAAGCTAAGTTCCCATTCACGACCCATGTAGCAAGCTACACCAAGTAAGAAATGAAGAACGATTAGTTCATAAGGACCACCATTATATAACCATTCATCAACGGAAGCAGCTTCCCAAATTGGGTAGAAATGCAAACCGATAGCTGCAGAAGTAGGAATAATAGCACCAGAGATTATATTGTTTCCGTAAAGAAGAGAACCAGAAACAGGCTCACGAATACCATCAATATCTACAGGAGGAGCTGCGATGAATGCAATAATAAATACAGAGGTTGCAGTTAATAGAGTAGGGATCATTAATACACCGAACCATCCGATGTAAAGGCGGTTTTCAGTGCTGGTAACCCAGTCGCAGAAGCGACCCCATAGGCTTGCGCTTTCGCGTCTTTCTAAAGTTGCGGTCATGGTAAAACTTGGTTTGTAAAATAATAATAAGTTACCCAAGTATATAAACTTGTTAATTTATAGTATTACACAAAATATATTACTATGTCAACTGTTTTTTTTTTGTAATCAGCTGATTAATTTAAACTAAATTAAAATGGGTTGCCCGGGGCTCGAACCCGGAACTCGTCGGATGAAAGTGGATGAATTTTCTTTTACTTTTTAATAAAAATAAAAACATCTCTTCCCAAACCGTGCTTGCAGTTTTTATTGCACACGGCTTTCTCTATGTAATCATTATTTTTTTATTTTTTCGAGAGTTTTTTAATTATTATTAAATTAATAATTTTATTAAGCAGTTAATTTAATTAATTTTAATTAATTTTAATTAATTTAAAATTATTATTATTTTTTTTCTGCAACAATTTTGCTAAATAATTTATTTGAACAATATCAAGATACCAAATTTTTTTTATAGAAGGATATAGTTTAAAAAACTTTAAATTAATTAATTCTTGTTTTTTGAAAAAAAAAGATTTTGCAAAAAAATTTGAACGATACTTTTTCCAAACATATCGCACAGTACTTTTATGTTTGCAAGCTAATGTTTTAGCACAAGAAAATCGAAGTATATATTGTACTTGATATAAATTTTTTTTATTTTTGCATCCACTATAGTAATAAAAAAAGTTTTTCCAAATTTGATCAAAACGATTAAAAATTTCGTCATCTGTTAAAGTAGTCCAAGATAATTTAGTCATTGGATGACCGAAAATATCACAAAACTTTTCTTTAGCTAACAATTCAATTAAAGATGATATTGGAGTAATAGAATAGAGTTCTTTTTTAATAATATATACTTTTTTTAAATAATGTAACATTTTAGTTTCAACTAAAACTTGTTTTATTTGAACACCAAAAAGATAACCTAAAAAAAAAAAGCAATTTCTAGAAGTTTTTTTTGTACTTATTCTAAAAGGTTTAAATAAATAATAAAAATAATAATCCCACAATTTGTAAAGAAAAAAACTCCATTTTTCGACTAAATAATTAGAACTTTTTATTGCAATAATATAATTATTCTCATATCTTACATAATAAAAAGATATTTTTTTTTTGTAAAAAAAAAATTGTAATTTTATCCATAAAAAATTATTAATAATATATTTTATTTTTTTTATACAATCTGTTTTATCAAGTAAAGTCAAATACGATAAAGATTTAAAATAATTTAAGACTTTCCACTGATTAATTAAAAAAAATTCTAATTCACGAATATAAGAATGCCATAAAAATATGGATAATCTAGTCATTTCTTTTTGAGAATTTAGGTTTAAGGTAATTAACTTTTTATTTTTATAAAATATTAATCTTAATAAATGAAAAAAAGAAGCATCTTGTATTCGTCGACGCAAAATTCGGATTAAAAGTTCTGGATGAAAAAAATAAGGTATTTTTGCATTTAAAATGTAATTAGAATGTAAAAAATGATCTTCAATAAAAGGAAATATAGAGTGAATAGATTGATAATTAGTCCATTTGTTAAATTTTTTTATAAAAGTTTTTTCTAATTGAATAGAAAAAAAAACTTCAAAAATTAAAGCAAAACCTTCTCGAATTACTTTTAAATAAAAATGATTATTTTTTTTAATATCAAAAGTTTTATTGTAGTTTTTTTTTAATTCTTTTATACTTTTTTTTCGGCGCATTCTATTAATTAAACGTTTTAATGTTAAAAAACTAAAATTATCACCTAAATTAGAACTTTTTAAAAAATTTAGCTTTATTTTATTGAAAGAATGATTATAAGCAATTGCATAAAGATCATCTTGAAATAAAAGTGGATATAAAAAACGTTGTTGTTGTACAAATTTTTTACTATTTTTATTTAGCTTTTTTATTTCGTGCAAAATTTCTGCTTTGCTTCTCATCTGACCAACCTCTTAAAATATAAAATGATACATAGTGCAATCTATTAAAATAATATTAACAAAATAAAACTAGATAATTTAGAAAAATTAAATTAATTTAATTTATTATTAAAAATCTTTGATTGCTCTTCTGACCTAAACTTTTTTTTTATTTAGTCAGCAAACTTGTTATTTATATATATTTTTTTAAATATTAGGATTCATTTTTAGTAAAAATAGCCTTATATTAAATTACAAGGCTAAACCTCTTTTAAATTGACTATTAATTTTATTTTAACTTTTTAATTAATAAAAAGAATTCAAAATGTATATCTTTTTGAATAGAAGCTCGTTCTTCTGGTTTTACCTTTGATTTAAGCAATTTAGCTTTATCCATTAATTTTATTAACTTAAAAATAAAAAAACGACATGCTGTTTTTTCTGGCAAATTTCTTTTTGAGATTAGTCGTAGTTTTACAAACCCTTATCAATGGTTTGGATGAATTTTGTATTTCATCTAAATGTATAAAATTCCTTAGTCGCACTTAAAAGCCGAGTACTCTACCATTGAGTTAGCAACCCGTGTTTTTTTTTAATAAATAAAAAAAAAAATTTGTAAATATTAAATAACTTTGTGTTTTTTAATTCAAATAAATTATAAAAATTTTTAATATAATTAAGAAATATTAAAATTATTATATGTTAGTAAATTATTTTTGTCAATGCTTCATAGACAAAACATAGAAATTTTTTTGTTTAAATTTTTTACTTTAATTTTTTTTATAAAAACGCTAAGCTTTTTCTTTTATTTTAAATTAAAAGTAAAAAAACTTAACGTTTTTAAATTATTTTTTATAAAAATCAAATTTATTTTTAATGGACTTTGAAAAAAAAGAAAATATGTTGGCAATATTAATTGTATTTTTTATTGGAATAAAAAAAACTAAATAAATATATAATGAAAAGAAAAAAAATGGATAATAAAATAATAACTGAATAAAGCAAAAAGCGGGATTCATAAAATTCTCCTAAATTTAAAGTCTAAATATTTTTGTTTTTTTTATTAACTGTTTTAAATTTGATTTTAACTGGCTAAAATCAAATTTAAACTAGCTTTACTTTTTACATTATATATATATATATTTTTTTTCTTTTTTTTTATAAAAATATTTTTATGAAAAATATACATATATTTTTTAACTACTCTTGAAAATAATAAAAAACAACTTTTAACTAATGTAAATTAGTTAAAAAAAAATTAAGCACTTAAAGCTTCTTTAGCTGCATACATGATTTCAACAGTAATATTGGTAACATTATTTTGACGCGCAAATTTTTCAGTATTTCTTTTAATTTTACCTCTAACAAATCCAGGTATTTTATTTAATTCTAATTGACTTTCATGATTCCAAGTTAGATCAGTATCTGTTGATAGTGATTTTGTAATTACTTCTTTTGTATCATGACCACCAAAGATTTCTAAAAGATGATCTTCCATACCTAAAGTAAAAGAATTGTAAACTAGATCAGCAATTTGATTAGTACCTTCGTAACCTAAAAACGGACGATATCCTAACGGAAAATTTTGAATATGAACTGGTGAAGAAATAACTCCACAGGGAATATCAAGACGTTTACCAATATGACGTTCCATTTGGGTACCAAATATTGCAGATGGTTCTATTCGAGCAATCATATCTCCTACTTTAGTATGATCATCTGTAATCAATATTTCATCACAAAATCCTTGAACTTGTTCTTTAAACCATTCTGCATCATGTTTACAATAAGTACCTGTACAACTAACACGAATTCCCATTTCTCTAGCCAAAATTCTAGTTATTGAAGCGGCATGTGTTGCATCACCAAAAACAACGGCTTTTTTTCCTGTTAAATTTTGACAATCAATAGAACGTGAAAACCAAGCTGCTTGAGAAACAAATCGTGTTTGTTGATCAATATAAGGTTCATAATTAAACTTTTTATTAGAACTTAAATTATTAACATGTTTTTGTATTTGTCGAATACATTCAGCTGTATCTACAATTCCCATTGGTGTGATAGATATATAAGGCATTCCAAAGTTTTTTTCTAAATAAATAGCTGTCATTAAACCTATTTCACGATATGGAACTAAATTAAACCAAGCTTTTGGTAAATCTTGAAGATCTTTTACAGAACCTCCTTCCGGAATTATTTTATTAACTTTAATATTCAAATCTTGTAATAAGCGCTTTAATTCACGACAATCATGTTGATTATGAAAACCAAGTGTAAAAATTCCAAGAATATTTGCTGAAGGTTCTTTTGTTATAGCTTGATCTAATGTCTCTTGTCTGCGAGCTTTCTCTAAATAATAGCGAACTACTTGTTCTAAAGTTCTGTCTGCGGCTTGAAGTTCATTAACTCGATAATGATTTACATCAGCTAATATAACATCTGAATTTGAAGTGATAGAAGCTCTATTAACAAAATTTTGTAAATCTTCTTGTAAAATGCTAGAAGTACATGTTGGTGTTAATACAATTAAATCTGGACGTTCTTCTTTATCTTTTCTAGTTATATTATCAACAACTTTTTCTTGAGATCCACGTGCTAACACATGACGATCCACTATACTAGCTGTTACAGGAGTAAAATCTCTTTCTCTTTCTAACATTGAACGCATTACATTAAAGTAATCATCTCCTAAAGGAGCATGCATAATAGCATGAACATTTTTAAAAGAACTCGCTACACGGAGAGTTCCAATATGAGCAGGTCCAGCATACATCCAATAAGCTAATTTCATAAATATAATCTCTTTCTAACTTTCAGTAAATAATAATGTGATCTTTTTTTATTTTACACCATAGAAATATCCTTTGCCATATTTATGTAATTGTCATAGTATGGTATTTCTAATACAATATATTATTAATAATAAATTTTTTTTTATTTTAACTTTTTTCTATTTAATTATTAGAAATAGTAAATCTGGGACGGAAGGATTCGAACCTCCGAGTGACAGGGTCAAAACCTGGTGCCTTACCACTTGGCCACGCCCCATAAATAGACAATACTAGTAAATACTTATATTTAGATTTTGTCAATTGTTTTGTTTATTTTTTTACTATCAAATAGTTTTTTTTATTTTAATAAAAAAAAAACAACTATTATTAAAAATATATAACCTCTTTGACACTAATAAAACCTATAGTAAGATATACCGAAGAGCTTTTTTTTTATTAACTAATGAAAATTTTTTCATTTTTTATTAAATCATTATAATAATTTTTATTGGAGAACATAAATGCTAGCTATGTTTAATATTTATTTAGATAACACGTTTCATTTGAATGGTATCATTTTAGCTAAATTACCGGAAGCTTATGCTATTTTTGATCCAATTGTAGATGTAATGCCAATTATTCCTGTGTTTTTTTTCCTATTAGCTTTTGTTTGGCAAGCTTCTGTAAGTTTTAGATAATTTAACATAGTTAAAATTTTTTATTATATTTTATTTGATCTTAATTTAAAGGGCGAGGGTGATTTTTTTCACTTTCGCCTTATACATGTATAATATATTTATAAGAATATTTTTTATTTTATATATATAAATTTATATTTATATAAGAATCTATTACGTATTAATTATATTTAAATATTAAAAAAAGGTCTAATTGATTAATTTAAATTTTATTTAATTTAATCATTTAATTAATTTTTTTAGACTTATTTTATATTTATTGGAGAAATGGCAGAGTGGTTAATTGCATTTCTTTTAAAATTTTTAAAATTGTTATAGTTTTTCTTTATTTTTATGTCAACGGGGGTTCAAATCCTCCTTTCTCCATAATTTTATTTTAATTCACTTTAGAATCTATTCTATTTTACTTCTAGTAATGATCTTGGAGATTATCTTATGCTTACTCTTAAGCTTTTTGTTTACACAGTTGTTATTTTTTTTGTTTCTCTTTTTGTGTTTGGATTTTTATCAAATGATCCTGGCCGTAATCCGGGGCGTAAAGAATAGTTTTTTCTATTATTGAAATTAGTAAAAAAATAAATTTTTTTTTTTTATTTACAATTTTTTTTTAGTTCAAGGAGAGAGAGGGATTCGAACCCTCGGTACAAAAAAATGTACAACGGATTAGCAATCCATCGCTTTAAACCACTCGGCCATCTCTCCAACTAAAAAATAATAACACGCTGTAGAACTAGAAGTCTAGACAATAATAAGATTTGATTTTTATATGTATACATATATATATACAAAATTTAAAATATAAATTTTTGTTTTAATAAAAAAAATACAAAAAAATTTTATTAAAAAAAATTTAATATTTAATTAAGTGTTTTATTTCATTTTATTTGAGCCTAACCAGATACTAGTACTGGCCAGGCTATTTTTTTTGTAAATAAATAAAAAACTAATTAATTTATTGATACAAACTTTTAGCTAATCTTAAAGCTAAAATACCTGTTATAAAAGCACTAACAAGAGCTACAATAATTTGACTGTCTGAAATTGATGTCATTTTTTTTTCTCTCCTAAAAATCTGTAATATAAATAACAAATTCATTCAAAAAATTTATTTAATTAATAATTATTCAATTTTTGAATGAATAGGTTTTCTATTATTGTACTGATCTTAATTCTATATCGCTATAGATATTTTTTTTTTAATAATTTTCTTAATTTCATAAAATAAAATTGAAAAAAGAGAGGCTAAACCAGAATGAATTTAGAGGTTATTGCACAGCTTACTGCTTTGGCTTTAATAGTTGGCTCAGGTCCTTTAGTAATTGCTTTATTAGCTGCACGTAAAGGCAACTTATGATTTTATAAGCCATCTCCGGAAATAAAAAAACTTTTTTTAAGTATTTAATTTCCGGAGATGGAGTTTAATGAAAAAAATGGTAAAAAAAAAAAATTATGTTATAATAATTTCATAGCGGGTATAGTTTAGTGGTAAAAGTGTGATTCGTTCTATAATTAACTTAAATATAGTTAAGGGGTCTTTAAAATTCTTTTAATTTTTTTTGGACCAAAACTTTATTTCTAAATAAAATCTTTCTTATAAAACTTAAAAAAAAAAAGCAAAATTCCTATAATAGTAAAAACAAAAAAACAACACGGAATTTTTTTTATTGAGCTAAAAATCTATGGATAGAAACCCAAAATATTTTTTTTTTTCGTAACTAAATCTTTAATTAAATAAAAAAATTAAAGCAATTTAGCTTTAAAATAGTAAGTTTAGTTTGCTAAATTTATTAGTATTTTTATTAAAGCTCGGTAAAAAAAAATTTCCTAATGATTTTTTTTAATAGAAATAAAGAACGAAATAATTATAATTTTTTTTTAATTTTGTAAAAGGATCATCTAAAAAGTTATTTAATAAAAAAACTAACATAGATGGTATGAATCTATTGGAATACAATATAATAAAGAAAGTATTTTTCTAGTTCATAAAGGAGCCGTATGATATTAAAATTTCATGTTCGGTTTTGAAGTAGAGGCAATAATAAAATAAAAACGTCGACTATAACCCTTAGTTTTCCAAGCTAATGATGCGGGTTCGATTCCCGCTACCCGCCTATTATTCACTTTTAGTTTTTTGAGAAAATACGAAAAAAAAAATAATTAATTAGCGTCCATCGTCTAATGGATAGGACAGAGGTCTTCTAAACCTTCAGTATAGGTTCGAATCCTATTGGACGTAATATTGACATTGAGGAAAAAGTTTAAGTAAAAAAATATTAAAAAACCTAAATTTAATATTTTTTTATTCTATTTAAAATATTTGCTTGTTTTATTTTTTTAGTAAAAAGAAAAAAAGCCGAAAATTTTTTTTTTTTCGGCTTTTTTTCTTTTTACTAAAAAATACTTAAATTTTTATTTTTCTTCTTGAAGTAAAAAAAGTTCTGTATGTTCTTTAATAGCTTCTTTTAAAATACTTTCAGCTTGTTCTGTAAAAATTTTAGTAGAACGTACAATTTCTGCAAATTGAGGTTTATTAGTAATTAAATATTCGCGTAATTGAACAAGAAATTTCTTTACTTGATCAACTTCTAATACATCTAAATATCCGTTTACTCCAGTATAAATAGTTGCTACTTGCTCTTCTACAGATAAAGGAGATGATTGAGATTGTTTAAGTAATTCGCGTAATCGTTGACCTCTTGCCAATTGGTTTTGAGTAGCTTTATCAAGATCCGATGCAAATTGTGCAAATGCTTCTAATTCTGCAAATTGAGCTAATTCTAGTTTTAACTTTCCAGCTACTTGTTTCATAGCTTTAATTTGAGCTGCAGATCCTACTCTAGACACAGAAATACCTACATTAATTGCGGGACGAATTCCTGCATTAAATAAATCTGCTGACAAAAATATTTGTCCATCGGTAATAGAAATAACATTTGTAGGAATATAAGCTGAAACATCTCCTGCTTGAGTTTCTACTATAGGTAAAGCAGTCATGCTTCCTTCACCTAATTGTGAACTTAATTTAGCGGCTCTTTCTAAAAGGCGAGAATGTAAATAAAAAACATCACCTGGATATGCTTCACGACCTGGTGGTCGTCTCAATAAAAGAGACATTTGTCTATAAGCTTGTGCTTGTTTTGAAAGATCATCATAAATTATTAAAGTATGCTGTTTGCGATACATAAAATATTCTGCTAAAGCAGCTCCTGTATAAGGAGCAAGATATTGCAAGGTAGCAGGAGAATTTGCTGCTTCGGATACTATAATTGTATATTCTAAAGCACCACGTTCTTCGAAAGTATTAACTACTTGTGCTACTGAAGATGCTTTTTGTCCAATAGCGACATAAACGCATATTACATTTTGACCTTTTTGATTTAAAATAGTGTCTATAGCTACTGCTGTTTTACCAGTTTGTCGATCTCCAATAATCAATTCACGTTGGCCACGACCAATAGGAATCATGGAATCAATAGCAATAAGACCTGTTTGCATAGGTTCATATACAGAACGTCTTGAAATAATACCGGGAGCTGATGATTCAATTAATCTAAATTCTGAAGCTGATATTTGACCTTTACCGTCAATAGGTTGAGCTAAAGCATTTACAACTCGACCTAAGTAAGCGTCACTTACAGGTATTTGAGCAATTTTTCCTGTTGCTTTTACAGAGCTACCTTCTTGAATAGTTAGTCCATCACCCATTAATACAACGCCAACATTATCTGATTCTAAATTTAAAGCAATTCCTATACTACGATCTTCAAATTCAACTAATTCACCAGCCATTACTTTATCAAGACCGTAAATACGTGCAATACCATCTCCTACTTGAAGGACAGTACCAACATTTACGACTTTAACTTCTTGACTATAATCTTCTATTTGTTTACGGATAATACTGCTAATTTCGTCAGGTCGAATATTTACCATTAGCGTTCGTTAATAATTTTTTGAAAAATAAAACTAATGAAAGCTAATTAGTTGTGCTTTCCATGGCTCTAAGTAAACCAATATGATAATCAATTACGCGTGAATGTAATTCGTTATTTAAACGTTTATTTAACGCTTCTAAGGCTCTTTCTAATGCAAGACGCGAAACTTGTTGTCTAACTTGTTCAATTGCTCTTTGTTCTTCAAAACGAATAGTAGCATTTTTTGAATCTTCTAATCGTTTTGAATCTTCATCAGCAGCATTTATTAATTCTCTTTTTTCTCTTTCTATTTGAGAAAGACCATTTACGCGAATTTCATCTGCTTTTATTTGTGCCCGTTCTAAACGAATTCGCGCTTGGTTAAGTTTATCAGTTGCTTCATTATATCGTTCTTCTGCGTCATTAATTGTACTTAAAATAGTTTGTTTACGATTACTTAATAAATTGTTTAATGAAAGTAGATTATTTATCGAATATTTTTACGAATTATTAATCTCTTCCCAAACCGAACATGAATTTTTCAATTCATTCGGCTTTCTTGCTTAATTTTTTAACTAAGCCTGCCTCTGTTAATTTTTAATATTTTTCAAAATAATTTGTAAAAATTTTATATACTTTGTTAATAGAAAAAAAACTTAAGGGCTCTTCTGACAAAAGTTATTTTATTTTTTTTATTAACTGTCAGCAAAGTCGTTTTTTTAAATAACTTAATATTAGACTTTTTTTAGGTTGTCAATTTAGCATAAAAAACCAAAACTGGTTAGTTTGTAGAGATAAGAACAATTTTATTTAATAAATAAATGTAAAATTTAATTTGATATGAGTGTTATATATCAAATGAGTCTCTAAATATGTTTTTATATTTTTTATATATAAAATATTGGGGGAAAGAAAAACCCCAATGACGCTTAGACTTCAAGCATTTTAGCTTTAACCATTTTCTTAATATTTCCGAATAAAGTAATAGTAAAAAATAAAAAATTACTAATTTTACGAAATGCTATAGTTGTTCTAAATTTTGTTTAGAAGTAATTCGTCGGAATTATACACTTTTAAGTGTAACTGGTTTTTCCAATAATTTTATTTAAATAATTAACCCGCACACACTCCCTTTCCAAAGTAAATTAATAAACCAAGTACTACACTTAAATTAATTAAATTGGTTTCTAAAAGATTTGTATTTAAACCAAAATTACCAGCAATAGGCCAATAACTAAAATAAACAACTAAATTAACCATATTTTGCATATTCTCTCTCCCATGAATAGATTATCTAAGTTTTACAGAGTTTTTTACTCAAAATAACTTTAATTTTTAGTTATAGACAAAGATTTATTTATCTAATTTTAAGTCTAGTTAGTAGTATAAGTAAAAAATAATTTATTTTATTTACACAAAACCAAAATTACAATTTTTGTCTTTCTAAAAAATAAATTTAATTTCAATATTAAATTAAAAATTAAACTATTTTTTTAAGAAATAAAACGGTTAACCGTTTTATTTCTTAAAAAAATAGTTTAATTTGAAAAATATAAAGCTTTAAAGACAATTAAATTTATACAAAAGGATTTGCAAATAAAAGTGCTAAAGCTACGACTAAACCATAAATAGTTAAAGCTTCCATAAAAGCTAAGCTTAGTAACAATGTGCCTCGAATTTTACCTTCTGCTTCTGGTTGTCTAGCAATGCCTTCTACTGCTTGACCAGCAGCTGTACCTTGACCAATTCCAGGTCCAATAGAAGCTAAACCTACAGCTAATCCAGCAGCAATAACAGACGCAGCAGAAATTAAGGGGTTCATTATAATATCCTCTAACAAAATTAAGAAAAAGTTAATTTAAAAAAACTTATTCTCTATTGCTTACTTATATTTTTATTAAAAAGAAATTAAGTTAAGCAGTTAGTAACTCAAGATGTCTCTTAATAAAGTGATAGTATCACTAAAAAAAAATAAATTAAAATTTTTGTTTTAATCGTTTAAATTGCTTTTTTTATTTAAAAATTTCAATTTTATTAAATTAAATAAAATAACAATTAAGAATATTTTTTTATTTTAAATTTTGAATAAGTTTTGTTAATTATTAAAAATTTTTTGTTATTATACTCAATAAATTTTTAGAAGATAACAATATCTAGTTAAATCAAAATTAATTAAGTTATTTTATTTCTTTAAAAATAGTTATGTTTAAAAGTATTTACAATATTTTTACATATATATTTGTTTTTATTTTTTTTTTTTATTTAATGATGATCTTCTAATGATTCCCCTATATAAGCTGCAGCTAAGGTTGCAAATATTAAAGCTTGAATAGCACTTGTGAATAATCCTAAAAACATCATAGGTATCGGAATAACCAAAGGTACTAAAGAAATAAGAACAGCAACTACTAATTCATCAGCTAATATATTTCCAAAAAGTCGAAAACTTAACGATAAAGGTTTTGTAAAATCTTCTAAAATATTTATTGGTAAAAGTACTGGAGTTGGCTGAATATATTTACCAAAATAATTTAAACCTTTTTTATGAAGACCTGCGTAAAAATAAGCTACTGAGGTTAATAAAGCTAATGCAACAGTTGTATTAATATCATTTGTAGGTGCAGCTAGTTCTCCATGAGGTAATTCAAAAACTCTCCAAGGAAGAAGAGCGCCGGACCAATTCGAAACAAAAATAAATAAAAACATAGTTCCTATAAAAGGTACCCAAGGTCGATATTCTTCTTCTCCTATTTGAGTTCTAGTTAAATCTCGAATAAATTCTAAAACATATTCAACAAAATTTTGACCACTTGTTGGAATAGTTTGTAAATCGCGCGTTGCTAAAATAGCTAAACTTAATAAAATACCAATAACAATCCAGGAAGTTATAAGTACTTGTGCATGAACTTGAAAACTGCCTATTTGCCAATAGAAGTGTTGACCTACTTCCACACCAGATATTTCATATAAATTATTAAGTGTGCTAATGGAAAATTGTGCAGTATACATATTACCCCTTTTAAAGATTAACTATAAAAAATAGAAATATTTTATAAACAATTCCATTATTTAAATGTCTTATTGTTCTAAATTTTTTATTATGTTACAACATATTTATTACAATAAAATATTTATTTTTATTGTAATATATTTTTAAGTTTTAAAATAGTAATGAGTAGTAAAATAAAAAAAATTATTCAGTTTTTGTTGAATTATAACGACCTGCACTAATAGCTAATGTTAATTTATTTAAAATCCATCGAATAGAAGCCCGAGCATCATCATTTGCTGGAATTGGTATATCTGTAAGATCTGGATCACAATCTGTATCAACTAAACAAATTGTTGGAATACCTAAAGTTCGACATTCTTGAATAGCGGTGATTTCTTTTTGCTGATCTATTATTATTACAATATCGGGTAAACTTGTCATATATTTAATTCCATTTAAATATTTTTGAAGTTGAGTTAATTGTCTTTTTAAAGTTGCTGCTTCTTTTTTTGGAAGTTGATTAAATAATCCTGCTTTTTCTTTATTTTCTAAATCCTTAAATCTTTGAAGACGTTTTTCTATAGTTGACCAATTAGTTAACATACCACCAAGCCATTTTTGATTTACGTAATGACATCGAGCTTTTATAGAAGCTGATGCTACTAAATCAGCTGCTTGATATTTTGTACCTACAATCAAAAACTGTTTGCCTTTACTTGAAGCATTAGCTATTAAATCACAAGCTTCTGATAAAAAACGAGCTGTTTGAGTAAGATTTAAAATATGAATACCTTTTCGTTCTGTAAAAATATAAGAAGCCATTTTAGGGTTCCATTTTCGAGCTTGATGACCAAAATGTACTCCTGCTTCCATCATTTCTTCTAAATTAATGTTCCAATATTTTTGTTTCATTGTTGTTTTTTTATTAAAAAAGTTTAATTTGTTTTTTTAATTAGATTAAAATCAATACATTTTTTAAATTTTTTTGTAAATTTATTTTTATTTGTTTCTTTAATAAATTACCTAAAATTGTTAGATCAGTTAATTAAATTTATTTATTGGTATTTATTTCAAAAAGTGGCTGTTTTAATTTTTTATGAATTTGATCTAAAGTAAAAGAAATAGAAAATTTTTCATATAAAAAAATATCTTTTATTTTATTATTAAATAATTGAATTTTATTTTTTTTTTTTAATAAAATATTTTTATGTTTTTCTAAAGTGATTTGCCAAATAAGTTCTTGACAACCAGTTCCTGCAGGAACTATTCCGCCAAGAATAACATTTTCTTTTAAACCTTTTAACCAATCAATCCGACCTCGCAAAGCCGCTTTTGCTAAAACTCGAGTAGTTTCTTGAAAACTAGCTTCTGATATAAAACTTTGAGTGTTAAGAGAAGCTTTTGTTATACCTAATAACACAGGTTTATAGGGAATAATTTCTTCCAAAGCACGATTCATTCTTTTTATTCTTGTAAATTCAATTAATTCTCCAGGTAAAAAACCATTAGTCATTCCATCTTCCAAAGTAATAACTTTAGAAGTCATTTGACGTACAATAATTTCTATATGTTTATCTGATATTTGTACTCCTTGTGACCGATAAACCTTTTGAATTTGATCAACTAAATTTAATTGACTCTGTTCCATACTAATTCGAGCACTCAAAAAATAGCCCCATAAACTTCCAAAAAAACTTGTCATATCTTTATTCCATTCTTCAAAACCTTTTTCTAAATTAATAAAAACTGAATTTACCGGGCGAGCTTCTAATAACTGCTCAACTTTTGGAAGCCCTTGAATAATATCTGCTGACTTTAATCTTTCATATACTAAAGTTATTAATATATTTCCTTCTTTCAAAATTTCACCATAATTATTATGAATCGTAGCTCCACCAGTAGTTAAATACGGTTTAGCTAATCTAATTACTGAGGATAAATTTTCATAAATAGCTATAATTTGACCAGATTCATTAAAATTATGAGATTTAGATATAGAAAAACTATCGCAAAAAAAATGTCCAAGATTAACAAATTGAATTTTTTTTTTTTTTAAAAAAAATAACGAAAAAGACCAACTTAATAAACTAAAAATGTTATTTTTAGTTAATATAAATTTATGAATTTTTTTATTTTCATCTAAAAAATACCATATAGTTATTTTAGTTTTTTTATTAAAATTATCAATAATTGAAAAATTAATTGGTTTTAATTTATTATTAAATTTTTTATAAGAATAAGAGAAAGGTTGGAAATTTTTTGTAAGATTTTGTGAATGGCCTAAAAGACCTAAAAATTTTATAAAATTTTGTTTCAGGAAATTTTTTTTTTTTTTTACATTAAAATCTTTAATTACTATTTTTGATTCATTTGATTGATAAGTTAAAACTTTTTCTATATTATTTTCTATTTTCGTACTTTTTTTCGTTCTGCTAACTAAGTTAGTTTGAAATAAATTTGATGGTGATAAAACAAGAAAAAAATTTTCTTCTTGGTTTTTTTTTGAAGAAGTACGAATAATACCCCAAGTTTTATTAAACAATAATTTTTTTTTATTAAAATTTTGATTAATAATCTGTTTTTTTTTCGTAAAATAAAAATTAAGAATTTTATTATTTTCTTTTTTTTTATAATTAAAGCTAAAATCTTCAATTAAACTTATTTGAAAAAAGAATTTAATAATTTTATTAATACGAATTTTTATAAAAGAAATATGAGCTTCTTTGATAAATATTTTTGTTTCCCAATTTAGTATTAAACAGCTTTGAATTAATTGAATTTCAGTATTATTAAGAATTTCAACTTCTTCACCATCTTGATAAAAAATATATTTACTAGTTTGAAATTTAATTGCTTGTTGTTCTTTTAAGAAGTCTAGAAAAAAAGGTATTGGTAAATTTAAAGAATTATCATTTGACGTTATTTTATATTCGATTGCTGGTCTAATAAAAAAAAAAGAATTATTTTTGGAAAGTACAATCCATTCAAGATAAATCCAATTTTTAGTATAAAATTGTTCAAAAACTTTTTTTCCCGGAGCTATTAAAATACCATTTTGTTTAAAGTTTTTTTGTTTTTGTTTAAAAGAATATATATTTCCAGGTAATATTTTTATTTCAAAAATGTTAGTTTTTTTTTTTATTTTAACCAAGCCAGTTACTTTACTAGTAATAGTAGAAGTTATTTTTGTTCCCGCTTGAATAAAACTATTATTTTTTATTAAAATAGAAGAAAAAAGAGATTGATCTAAATGATGGACTTCTTCAGGAATAAAAAAAAAATTACCTTCTTTTATTATTTTATATTTTGATCTAGCATTTTTATTTTTTGAATCTTCAAAAGTATTTTTTGTTTTATTAATTAAATCAATTTTTATAGTACCATATTTTATAATTCCTGAATTTTTTATTTTATATTTAGGATCATTAAAAATAGCAAAAATATCATTTTTTTTTAAAATGCCATTTTGGGGTATTTTAAGAATAAATTGGAATATTGGTTTTTTTTCATATTCATTTTTTTTTTTATTAAAAAAAAAAAGAGTTTTTTTTTTTTTTTTTATTTCTAAAAAATTGTAAGTATATAAAATAATACTGGAATAAATAAAATTCCAAAAATAATTTAAAAAATTATTTTTATAATAACTTAAATTTTTATTTGCAATTGGAAGTTTATTATCTAACTTATCTTGATTGCGATAGAATAAAAAAGATTCACTACATTTTTCGAAATGCCCTGCTAATATCCATATATGACCCGTCATATATAAAAGATGAACATTACTATGTATATATTCAGATGCATGGTGAACTTTTGTACTCCAATGCATTTCACCAGATAAATTTGAATAAATATACTTTTGAACTTTTTCTTTAAAAGGAGATATTTTAGCACGAATTTCTGCAATAATTTGTTTTGATTCTACATATTGATTGTTTTGAACTAAAAGCATACTTTGTGGTGGAATAACCAAATTATGTACTTTTTTTTTGCTTGTAATAATAACAGATAAATTATTATTACATATCCACGCAGGATGACCATGGCGAGTACGTGTAGGATAAACTGAATTTTTATCAAATTGAATAATTCCATTAAATGGTGTTCGTATATGTTCCGCAATATCACCTGTAAAAACTCCACCAGTATGAAACGTTCTTAACGTCAATTGAGTACCTGGTTCTCCAATAGACTGTCCCGCAATAATGCCTACAGCTTCGCCTAATTCTATTAAATTACCGTGAGTAAGACTCCATCCATAGCATAATTGGCAAATCCATAGCATACTTTTACAAGTTAAAGGAGAACGTATAAAAATTTGTTTTTTGTTAGTAGTTATTAAAGAAAGAGCAAGATTAGCTGTAATATCTTGATTACGGATAGCAATACATCTTTCATTTATATATAAATTTTCTGCTAATATACGACCAATTAATTTTTGTTGATTATTTTTTTTTTTATAGGTATCGCGCGAAGTAATTGCAAAAATACCTTGAAAAGTACCACAATCCATTTTTCTTACCACAATATGCTGAACTACTTCAACTAATCTACGTGTAAGATATCCAGCATCTGATGTTCGTACTGCCGTATCAACGACTCCTTTACGAGCACCATAACAAGAAATAATATATTCTGTTAAAGATAACCCTTCACGAAAATTACTTTGAATAGGTAAATCAATAATTTGACCTTGTGGGTCTGACATTAAACCTCGCATACCTACTAACTGATGAACTTGTGATGTACTTCCTCGAGCTCCTGAAAAAGACATCATATGTACTGGATTTAACGGATCTGTCATACGAAAATTAGGACTCATTTCTTGTTTTAAATATTCACTTGTTGCATACCATGTTTCAATTAATTGACGTAATTTTTCTACTGCATGAACGTTTCCATAACGATAATTTTTTTCAGAAGTGTAACCTTGTTGTTCCGCATCTTGGATCAGCCAACTTTTTGAAGGTGCTGTTAAAAGATCATCAATTCCTAATGAAATTGCAGCTTGAGTAGCCTGTTTAAAGCCTAAATTTTTAAGTTGATCTAAAATATGTGTTGTATATGTAATACCAAAGTGAGCAATTAATTTACTAATAAGCTGTTTTATGGCAGTTCTATCCATCACTTTATTATAGAAAAGCATTTTGGCTGGTTCTGCCATAATAAAAAACCTCTTTATTATCATAAACAGGATATACCAATAAATTTAAGCCATTTTTCATTTGGCTTTTTTTTTGTTTCTGTTTGTAGAAAAAATGAATATTATATAATTATTGCTGGTAAAGATGTATTTCGAAATTGCGAAGCTTTTAAAGTACCTTGAATAGCTTCTTCTATTTGTTGATTAAATATAATACGACCAACAGTTGTGCAAATATAAAAATTAGTAATTTGTTCTTTTTTATTTTTTTTAAGTTGATAATGTTCATAGATTTTAGAAAAAATACCAGAAGAACTGTATTGAACTTCAACAGGTTTTTCACGATTTATTGACGTAATTATTCGCAATTTTGTTTCCCATCGAAGCCATAAAGGACTGTGTAATTTAATTTTTTTTTGTTTTTGAGCTTTTATTATATCATCAGAACTATAAAAATAAGGTGTTTTATTTAAATGAACTTTGTTATTATTATATTTATAAGGATGATTTTTATTACCATAAATACCTTGATGATTTTCAATTGTTAACAGATAAAGTCCTAGAAGCATATCTTGACTTGGTACAGAAATTGGATCTCCTGTGGCAGGAGATAAAAGATTTGTATATGAAAACATAAGTAATCGCGCTTCAACTTGAGCTTCTAAAGATAATGGTATATGAACAGCCATTTGATCTCCGTCAAAATCTGCATTAAATCCTCCGCAGACTAATGGATGTAAACGAATAGCGCGACCTTTTATTAAAATAGGTTGAAATGCTTGTATGCCTAATCTATGTAAAGTAGGTGCTCGATTTAATAAAATAGGGTGTCCTTGCATAATTTCTTGAAGTACTTTCCATATAATAGATTCTTTGTTTTGAATCATACTTTTAGCTGCTCTGAGATTAGGAGCAAGATGTCGTCCAATTAAACCTCGAATAACAAAAGCTTGAAATAATTCTATTGCCATTTCTCGTGGCAAACCACACTGATGTAATGGAAGAGAAGGACCAACTATAATAACAGATCGTCCTGAATAATCAACTCGTTTTCCGAGTAAATTTTCACGAAAGCGTCCTTCTTTTCCTTCAATAACATCTGAAAAAGATTTATAAGGCCTATTATGACTATCTTTCATAGGTTGTCCCCGAATACCATTATCAATAAGTGCATCTACTGCTTCTTGTACTAATCTAGTTTGGCAAACAACTAAACCTCCTGGTGTAGAACCACTTTTGGCCGAAAAATCAATAAGAGTATTATTTCTATAAATAACTCTTCGATATAGTTCATTTAAATCAGAAGTAATTAACTCGCCTTCGCCTAATTCAATCATAGGCCGTAATTCAGGCGGAAGAACTGGTAAAAAAGATAAAACCATCCACTCTGGTTTTATATCTGTTTGAAGAAATTGTTTTACTAATTTTATACGTCTTACTAAAAGATCTTTTCTTCTTTGAATTTTTCTATCTTCCCACTCATTTCCTGTAGATTTTCGTTCTACTAGTTCTTTCCATTCTATATATGTATAGTTCATAACTACTTGGAGATCTATATTACTTAGTTGTTTTTTAATAGCATCACCTCCAGTAGCTATTTCTCTAGTCTGAAATGCTTCAAATCCAGTTGAAGAAAAAAAACGAGGAAATATTTCTCTCCAAGATTGATCTTCATACTTAAATAAACCTCGTAATTTTAATAAAGTAGGTTTTTTTGAAATAGGTCTAGCAAGAAAAAGATTGGGATAGGTTTTTTTATTTTTTTAATTCCCCCCCTCAGAATCGGACATGAAATTTTTTTTTCATCCGGCTCAAATAGTATTAAATTTTAATTTTTAATAATTTTGTAAATACAAGTTTTTTATATTTATTTTTTAAAATATATTAAAAAAATATATATTTTGTGTTTTTTTATATAAAAGTAAAAAAAAAAATTAACAATTTATTACTATTTTTTACTCAAGTTATATTCAAAAATTTAAAAAAATTTTATTTTTGAGTAATCTTACTTTCTTTAAATGATATATTTTTTTACAAAAATACCTCAAATATTTTTAGAATTAATAAGAAGTTATCTTGTTTATACACTGATTTTTATAATCCTATAGGTTTTCTTTCTATTTCGATGGATCTAGTATTATTTAGCGTGTATATGCGATGAATAAACTGCACTCTCCATTATAAATAAATACAATAATAAATTAAAAATTAAATTTTATTTTTTTACGAAATCTACAAATGTTAAAGAAAAAATTCTATAAAAAAATATATAAAAATGGAAATATTTATATATTTATATATATATATGTAAATAGAAACCTTAGATAAAATACTTTAAATTAAAAATTTTTTGAGTTTTATGTTACTTTTTTAACGAAACATATCAAAATAAAAAGTATCCTTATAATAAGTAAAATAGGATAACAGTTGTAATTAAATCTGTATAATTAAGTTTTATAAACAAGTCACACATCGCAATATACTAGACTTTCTAATTCTTTAAGAGGTTTAGCTAAAAGATTTGCAATATAACTAGGTAAGCGCTTTAAATACCACACATGTGTTACTGGGCAAGCTAATTTAATGTATCCCATTCGATATCTTCGAACACGTGATTCAATAAACTCAACACCACATTGTTCACAAAATTTTGCATATTTTTCAATTGTTTGATATTTTCCACAGGCACAAAGTCCGCTTTTAATAGGACCAAAAATACGTTCACAAAATAATCCATCTTTTTCAGGTTTATGTGTTTTATAATGTAAGGTATATGGTTTTGTTACTTGTCCGACAAGTTCTCCATTAGGTAAAATTCTTTCAGCCCAACTGCGTATTTGTTCAGGAGAAGCTAATCGAATTCGAAGATGCTGATATTTTTCTTGATGAATCATAAAATTTAAATTTATTTTTTTTATTAAACTTCTTTAAAATTTGTATTTAAGTTTTTTTCAAATATAACGGAATGATCTACTTCTAACGATAAAGATCTTAATTCTCGAACAAGTAATCGAAAAGATTCTGGAGCAGTACTAGGTTTAGGTATTGGCTCTCCTGTTATAATTGCACCAAGTACTTCATATCGAGCATGAATATGGTCAGATTTAATAGTAAGCATTTCTTGTAAAATATAAGCAACACCAAAACCTTCTAAAGCCCATACTTCCATTTCTCCTACTCTTTGTCCTCCACGTCTGGATCTGCCTCTAAGAGGTTGTTGAGTAACAAGTGCGTAAGGTCCACTAGAACGTGCGTGAATTTTATCATCAACTTGATGAATTAACTTTAGCATATAAGCTTTTCCTACTGTAACAGACTGTTCAAATATTTCTCCAGTTCTTCCATCTATTAAACGACTTTTTCCAGGATTTTCAGTTTCAAATAGCCAAGGGTTTCCTGTTTTTGTACTTGCTTTATATAGTTCTGAAAAAACTAATTTTCTTGAAGCTTCTCGTTCATATCTTTCATCAAAAGGGGTTATTCGATAATGTCTTTTTAAAAAATGCCCAGCTAAACCAAGTAAGCATTCAAAAATTTGTCCTACATTCATTCGCGAAGGTACCCCTAATGGACTTAATACCATATCAATTGGTGTGCCATCTTGTAAATACGGCATATCTTGGCGAGGTAAAACTTTTGAAATAATACCTTTATTACCATGTCTTCCAGCTACTTTATCTCCTACTTGTATTTTTCGTTTTTGAGCTATATAAATATGTATTATTTTTTCATAATTAGTCGAGTTTTCTTTTTTAGAAATCCATCGTACATCAATAACTCGTCCTTTTCCACCTGAAGGCACTTTTAAACAAGTTTCTTTTGCAGTTGCTACTTGAATACCAAATATAGCTTGTAATAATTTTCCTTCTGCTGCACGTAATGAGTCTTCTGTTTCTTGAGGTGTTAGTTTTCCTACTAAAACATCTCCTGTTTCAACCCAAGATCCTAACAATACAAGTCCATTTTTATCTAAATGACGTAGTACGCTATTTTCTAAATGAGGTATTTCTTTAGTAATTTTTTCCATACCTTGACTTGTAGTACGAGATTTAATTTCATATCTTTCAATATGAATTGATGTATAAATATCATCATATATTAGACGTTCGTTAATAAGTATTGCGTCTTCAAAATTATACCCTTCCCATGGCATATATGCTACTAAAATATTTTTTCCTAAGGCTAGTTCTCCTTTTAAAGTTGCTGCGCCATCTGCTAGAATTTGTCCTTTTTTTAAAAATTTTTGTTGAGTAATTTGTATTTTTTGATGCATGCAAGTACTATTATTTGAACGCTGATATATATTGAAAAACTTAGTTGTGTTTTTTTTTTTATTAGTGTCAATTAAATTTATCTTTTTACCATCAGTATATAAAATTTTTCCACTTTGTTTTGCAATAGTAATACTTCCAGAATCGAGAGCTGCTTGACTTTCTAAGCCTGTTCCTACAATACATTTTTCAGGTTTTATAAGTGGAACTGCTTGACGCTGCATATTAGATCCCATTAAAGCACGATTTGCATCATTATGCTCTAAAAAAGGAATTAGAGAAGCACCAACAGAAAAATATTGTAAAGGATAAATACTTCGAAGATGTATTTGTTCCCAAGCAATAGCTAAAAATTCTTGTCGATATCGAGCTGGAGTTATTTGTATTTGTTGTGTATCTTGATCTAAAGCCAAACAATTTCCAGTAGCTATTCGGTAATATTCATCTTCTCCGGCAGATAAATAAAGAAGTTTTTCTTCTTTAGAAATTTTTGACATTTTATAAAAAGGACTTTCTAGAGATCCCCAAGTATTAACTTTTGCATGAATTGCTAATGATGCAATAAGTCCGGCATTCATACCTTCAGATGTTTCAATAGGACAAATGCGTCCATAATGACTAAAATGAATATCTCGTACTTGAAAATTAGCCGTTCGTCTTGTTAATCCTCCAGGACCTAAAGAACTTAATCTTCGTTTATGAACTATTTCTGTTAATGGATTAGTTTGATCTAAAAATTGAGATAGAGGGTGTGAACCAAAAAATTCTTTAAAAGTAGCTATTAATGGAGTTGGACTAATTAAACTTTTAGGATTAGGTAAACGTTTTCTTTTAGTTGCTCCCCGCATAATTTGTCGTACGGAATTTTCTAAACGTGTTAATGCTAATTTTAATTGATCTTGTAATAAGTCCGCTACAGATCGAATACGACGATTTTTTAAATGATCTATATCATCAAGTGTACCAATACCAAATTTTACTTTTATCAAATAATCTATAGCAACTAAAATGTCTTGTGGTAACAAAAAGTATTCATTTTCAGGTACGTTAAGATTAAGTTTTTTATTTAAATTTAATCGACCAATTTTTCCTAATTCACATCTTTGTTGAAAAAATTTTTTTTGTAATTCTTTACGTATAGATTCAGAAAATACAATATCTCCACCTATACAATATAGTTGTTTATAGAGTTCGACTATTGCATCTTCACTTGATTGGGGTTGTTCTTTTTTTTTTTTTTTTTTCAGGACGTCTAAAAAAAAGTTTGGAGAACAAACACTATCTAAAATTTGTTTTATTGTTAAACCCATGGCTAATAATAAAACTAAAATTGACACTTTTCGTTTTTTACTTATACGAGCCCAAATTCTCGTTTTGCTATCAATTTCTAATTTTAGCCTTCCTCCCCAATCAGAAATAATTGTACTTGTATATATAGGAATTACGTTATGATCTAGTTCTAAATTGTAGTAAATACCTGGACTTCTTAAAATTTGATTAATGATTACTCTTGCAACACCATTAACTACAAAAGTTCCTTGAGAATTCATTAAAGGAATACTTCCAATAAATACAGTTTGTTTTTGTGCTTTTCTTTTTTTTTCTCGAACTAATTGTGCCGGTACATATAAATCTGAAGAATATGTACTTGATTGATATACAGCATCTCTTTCGTTTATTAAAGGTTTTACTAATTTATATTCTTTATTCAACAATTGAAATTCAAATTCTTGATCTGCATCTTTAATTTTAGGAAAATAACTAAGTTCTTCAATTAAACCTTTATAAATAAAACGATGAAATCCTTCAAATTGTATTTTTCCAAATTCAGGTAGTACAAAAATTTCCATGGTTTTTTTTTTCTTTAAAATAGTGTTAGAGTTTATTGTATAATAACAAATATAATTTATAATTATTTTTATTTTCTATCTAACTGCATAAATAAAAGATATTTTTGTTAAATTTTTTTATTTTATTAAAATTTTTTATTATGTTAAATATTTTTATTAAAAAAGACTTGATTAAAAAAGAATTAAGTTTTACAATAACTTAGTTTATTATTAACAAATTAAAAATTTATGATAAGTAAAAAAAAATTATAAAATTTTTGTAAAAACTTTTACTAAAAAACGGCGATATGGCCAAGTGGTAAGGCAGAGGTCTGCAAATTCTCTATCCCCAGTTCGAATCTGGGTGTCGCCTTAATAATAATATAAAAAATGATTTGGATTATCTATTATGTCGTATTTTAAATAAAAAAAGGTATTGCTCTACATTTTAATATAGTCTATTACTTTGTTTTTTATTTAAATTTATAATTAATAGATAATCCTAATATTAAGAATAAATCAAATGAGAAAAAAAAGCAAGTATTATTATCAAATTAAAATAATTAGTAAAAATACACATATGTATTTATAAAGCATATATATGAATTTATAGTAAAAAAATTACAAAAAATTTATTTTTTTTATTTAATTAAATATTAATATATTAATTTAATTTTAGCCTTTCGAAAAGTATATAATTTAATATTTGTAAAAAAATATAAGTAATAATTACTATTATTTTGAGTGCTATAAAAATAATAAGGATAATTTTTATATTTGTTGTTACTTTCAATTTAATTTTTTATGCGAAAAAAAAAATTAGATTATAAAAATAGTTGTTGAAAAAAAAATTAGTTTAATATCTTTTATTTGACTACTAAAAATAAAAGATATTAAACTAATTTAAGTAAAATAATTAAATTGTATAAGAAATAAAAAAAGTATAATTAACTTTTTCCCATCCTTTATAGATTTTTCTTTTTAATTTTATATTTTTATAAGTTGTATTTTCTTTCAAAATTTTTTTTTTTATAACAAAATAATTTTTTTTTTTTTTAGAAAAAACTGCAAAATTAATTTTATTATTACGTAAATACAAACTTTCTGCTATAAAAAAAATAGCTGTTCCACTTAAAAGTATCTGTGATAATAAAAGAATTGGATCTAACCGCCAACCTTGAAAAATAAGAATTCCTCCACATAATAACCCAATGGATGAAAAAAAAGAATCATAATATTGAGATAGGTTAATGTTTTTATTTAATTACATATTCCCCCTCTAAAAACCATATATGATATTTTAATTTCTTTATGGCTTAAGCAGTAAAATAAAAACAAATTTATATTTTAACTACTCTAAATCCAAGTAAGTGTATAAATGTAAAATGTAATTTTAAACATAAACTTTTTGGATTGTCTTTTATTTGTTTAAATTTATTTAAAAAAACAGATTTATTTTTTTATACTTAATTAAAAAATATATTTTAAAATCTTTAGATTTATTTAGTATTTCGTGGATTGAATAATTTTATTTCCAAAGAAAAAAAACTAATTAAATAAGAAAAAGCAATATATGTTAGAAAATAACAATATGTAATAATTTTTTTTTTATGTAAATTTAATTCCATTTTAAATTACAAATTTAAATATGTTTGCGGAATACTAGAAAAAACAATTAAAATTTTAATCATAGATTAGATAAATTAAAAAAAATTTCAAGTTTTATATTTATTATTATTAATAAATAAATTGAAATTTTTACAATTTTTTAAGTACATTTTAAATCACACCTCTAGATACATTAAATTCCCTTATGCGAAGGGCATATAAAAGTATACCTACTATAATAAGCCCTATTCCAACTATAGTGCTAGGACCTAGTTCTATATGAATCATATAATAATAAATAAATAAAATTAAAAAAACTAAAAAAATTGTATATAATTTTTTTAGTTTTTTTAACTTAATTTTAATATTGTAAAAAACTAAATATTTAAATAAAAATACAATATTATTTGATAAATCCAATATTTTTAATAATTAAAAAAAAAATTAAAAAATTTTATTAACTACCCTGACTAACAGTTTGTACATAAAGAATTAGTAAAAAAGCTGTAGGGATTAAAATGAACAATGCAGTAGCAAGAAATGCAAGAATGTTTACTTCCATATGTTTGTTATATTAGTGTTAATTTACAATATTAAAAAATATCATCTGATTTTTATTTACAATTTTTTATTTTTGTTTTCTATTAATATAATTATTAAATCAATAATATTAATAAAATATTTTAAATAGAATAAATATTCTTTTTTTTTTTAGTTTAATAAAATCATTGATATCAACTAAATAGTATAACATAAGATTATTTTTTTATTATAAAGTAAATATTGCCTTGAAGAGGACTCGAACCTCCACGCTTTAAAGCATAAGATTTTGAGTCTCATGTGTCTACCATTTCACCATCAAGACTTCTGAAAAAAAAGTTTCTATTTAACAATCTTTAAAAAACTATTATATAATAATAAAACTAAAAAATACAATTTTAATTTGTTTTTTTTATTATTCTAGATATATAGAATAATAAAAAAAACAAATTAAAATTTTTATTAATAAATATAAAATATTTAATTAATAAAAAAAATATTAAAATTAAGTATGTGTAAAACTACTTAAATTTAAGTTATTTTGAAATATATTAATAATGGGATTCATAAATATTCCTAAAAACATAGAGGCAATTACACAAATAATTATACTAATTTCAATTGAGTTTTTGTAAAAAATGGAAAAAGAAAAACTAGTATATGTTTGTATATAAGAAGTAACTTCTTTATTTTCTGCAGTAATTAATAATTTAACTATTTTTAAATAATAATATATAGAAATAATGCTTGTAAAAAGTCCTATAAAAACTAAAAAATATAAACCATTTTTCCATGCACACCAAAATAGATAAAGTTTTCCAAAAAAACCAGATAATGGAGGGATACCTCCTAAAGATAGCAAACATAATGAAAAAGAAAAGGTTAAAAAAGGATCTTTTAAAATCAATCCACTATAATCACGAATATTATCTGTTCCTGTACGTAATCCAAATAATATAATACAAGCAAAAGTTCCTAAATTCATAAATATATAAAATAATAAATAAACTATCATACTTATATATCCATTAAAATCCCCAACAATTATTCCAATCATTAAATACCCAATTTGACTTATTGAAGAGTATGCAAGCATACGTTTCATACTTGTTTGAGTAATAGCTACTAAATTACCTAATATCATACTACAGATAGATAATATTTCTAGAAGAAAATGCCATTGATTAAAAAGGAAGGGAAAAACAATATTAAAAAGACGAGCTAGTAAGGCTAAACCTGCTATTTTTGAAACAACCGAAAGAAAAGCAACGACTGGGGTAGGGGAGTTAGAATCGAAACGAAGATTACTCATTCTTTTCTTTCATTCAAAACTGTGCATGAAATTTTTATTTCACACAGCTCCTAAGTAATAGTTTAAATTAATATTACTTTCTTCGTGTATGTATATAAAAATTAAAAAAGAAATGTTAGTATTTAATTAAAATTAAACTTTACGAAGAATCCTGCTTTAATTATTTTTTTTAATCTTAAATTTTAGTTATTTAGTTATTCAATTAAAATTATTTAAACACATTTTATAAAATTTAATAAAAAAATATTTAAATTTTTTCGTTTTAATAGTTATGAATTATTATTTTAGGGTTTTTTTTTTAATGAATACGTATATTACACTCATAATTTTTGAAGGAAAAAAAACTACTAAATAATATATTTAAATTTTGAATTTTAGTTTATTTTATTTATACCATTTTTTTTTATTACCCTTAATAGTTAATTTATTTTTTTATTATTTTAACTTTGCTTTATTTTAGATTTAATTGAAATTTATTAAAAATTTTTTTTATTTAATATTTAATAAAAGTTAGATTGTATTTTGAGTGAAAATAATAATTTTTTTTATTTTGCATGTCTAAAAAAGTATTTATAAATATTGCAAACACAATAAAAAATTATGTTTTTTATTTATAGAAAACGAATCACACTCCTTCATAAACATCAGGAGTCCATTGATGAAACGGTACTAAAGAAAGTTTAAATCCAATTCCTGCAATAATAAACACAAGTCCAAGTAAACTTCCTGAAGAATTATACATTTCTGTATTCAAAAGTCCATTTGCTATTTTTTGAAGTTGAAGTTCTCCTCCTGATAAACCGTACAACCAAGAAAAACCATAAATTAAAAAAGATGAACTTGTTCCACCTATTAGTAGATATTTCATAACAGCTTCATTAGATCTAACATCATTTTTAGTGTAACCAGATAGTAAATACGAACATAAACTTAAACATTCTAAAGAAACAAAAATAGTAATTAAATCATTAGCGCCACATAAAAACATTCCTCCTATGGTTGCTGTTAATATAAAAACAAAAAATTCTACTATTGATAGTTTTGTACATTCAATAAAATCCGTAGATAAAGGAATACATAAGATTGAACATAAAACTATAAAAATTTGAAATATTCTGCTAAAACTATCATCTTGAAAATTACCTGAAAAACTAATAGTGGGTTCTTTTTGGAATTGAAAAAGTAAAATAACAATACTGAGTGACAAACTTAATAAAGAAATATAAAAGAATAAAGATTTATTTTTTATTTCTAAAATTAAATCTAATATTAAAATAACTATTAAAAAAAAAATAAGAATGCATTCAGGCAAAATAGTACTTGTATAAAAAAAAGAAAAATTAAATTCTAAGTCCATAAAAATTTTCTCGATATATTAGTATTTGTATATTTTATAAATAGTTTATTAATAAAAATTTATTAATAAAAATTACTAAATTTTATTAATAAACTATTTACAAAATATTAATCTTTAAAAAAAAAAGCTATGTATATTCTTTTTTTTTTTTTCAAGAAAATACACTTTTTATTCTTAAAAAATCAACGAAAATGAGCAAAAGCTCTATTAGCTTCCGCCATTTTATGAGTTTCTTCTTTTTTTCGTATTGCATCGCCATTATCTTTAGCAGCATCTATTAATTCATAACTTAATTTAAAAGCCATATTTCGCCCTGAGCGTTTTTTAGATGCTATTAATAACCAACGAATAGCAAGAGCTTTTCCTTGTGCAGATTTTATTTCAATTGGTACTTGATAAGTAGATCCACCTAAACGTCTTGCTTTTACTGTTACATTAGGAGTTACTCTACGTATAGCTTGACGTAAAACTGATAATGGATTTTTTTTTGTTTTTTGTTTAATATTTTTCATTGCTTTGTAAAGAATTCGATAAGCTAATGATTTTTTTCCATGTTTAAGAATTCGATTAACCATCATATTTACTAATCGATTACGGTAAATTGGATCAGATTTTCCTGCTTTTTTTTCTACTGAACTGCGACGTGACATAATATTAAAAAGTAATTAAATAGTTTATTTTGGCTTTTTTACTCCATATTGTAGAGTCGATCAATATTAATTAAAAATATTTAAAATCTCTCTTCAAACTGTATGTACAATTTTTATTGAATACAGCTTTCAATATTTAAAATAAAAATATTAAATACTTACTCATTTTAAATTGAGTATCCGTTTTCTTTTTTTAGAAAATCTTGTATTTTATTAATTTTACAATAAAATCCTTAGGTTTAAAAAAGTTATGTTAATTTTTAGTTTTTTTTTTTTTTTTAACTCGTTCTAAAAAAGTTAAAGTTTTTTTTTTCTTTTTTAGTAAAAATAAGTTAGGGAATACTTTGTTTTATTAAATAAATAAACCTTAGATATTTAAAGTTTTAGCCTGCTTTAGTTCCTGTACAATATTTTTGTTTTATGGTTAGCTATATTTACATGTTTCAACAATTAACATGGTATTAATTTTTATAATACAAGTATTAAAATAACAATATACAACGCACTAGAACGCCCTTGTTGACGATCTTTTACTCCTATAGCATCAAGAGTTCCTCTAACAATATGATATCTTACACCAGGTAAGTCTTTAACTCTTCCTCCTCTAACTAATACTACAGAATGTTCTTGTAAATTATGGCCAATACCGGGTATATAAGCTGTAATTTCAAATCCAGAAGTTAATCTTACTCTTGCTACTTTACGTAAGGCAGAGTTTGGTTTTTTTGGTGTTGTAGTGAAAAAAATTGACAAAAAAGTTACCTTTAATGTTATTTTACAAAACCGTACATGAAATTTTCATTTCATACGGCTTCTCAATAAAATTTTTATTAAACTAAAAAAACTTTTTTAAATTTTTTATATTTTATTAATACTATTTTATTAATACTAGTTGTACTATTTATTTTATAATTTTTTTTTAATAAAATTAACAATTTTATACAAAATTTTTATTAAAATTTATTACAATTAAATATTTATAAAAAAAATAAATTTAATTGTAATATTTAATTTAAAATTTTAATGGGTTAA